ACGTTGGTTACATTTCTTCATGTTATTTGTACCAGTGACCGGTTTATGGATGAGTGCCATTGGAGTAGTTGGTCTAGCTCTAAACTTACGTGCCTATGATTTTGTTTCCCAGGAGATCCGTGCAGCAGAAGATCCTGAATCTGAGACTTTCTACACAAAAAATATTCTCCTGAACGAAGGTATTCGTGCTTGGATGGCGGCTCAAGATCAGCCTCATGAAAACCTTATATTCCCTGAGGAGGTCCTACCCCGTGGAAACGCTCTTTAATGGAACTATAGCTTTAGCTGGTCGTGATCAAGAAACCACTGGTTTCGCTTGGTGGGCCGGTAATGCCCGACTTATCAATTTGTCGGGTAAATTGCTTGGGGCTCACGTGGCTCATGCCGGATTAATTGTATTCTGGGCCGGAGCAATGAACCTATTCGAAGTGGCTCATTTCGTACCGGAAAAACCTATGTATGAACAAGGATTGATTCTGCTTCCCCATCTAGCTACTCTAGGATGGGGAGTCGGTCCTGGTGGGGAAATCGTGGACACTTTTCCATATTTTGTATCTGGGGTACTTCACTTAATTTCTTCTGCGGTTTTAGGTTTTGGTGGTATTTATCATGCACTCATAGGACCCGAAACTTTAGAAGAATCTTTTCCATTCTTTGGCTATGTATGGAAAGATAGAAACAAAATGACCACAATTTTGGGTATTCACCTAATCTTGCTAGGTGTTGGTGCTTTTCTTCCAGTGCTAAAAGCTTTGTATTTTGGAGGTGTATATGATACTTGGGCTCCCGGCGGTGGAGATGTAAGAAAAATTACGAACCCGACACTTAACCCAAGTGCTATATTTGGTTATTTACTGAAATCTCCTTTCGGAGGAGAAGGATGGATCGTTAGCGTGGACAATCTAGAAGATGTAGTTGGAGGACATGTATGGTTAGGTTCCATTTGTATCTTCGGTGGTATCTGGCATATCTTAACCAAACCTTTTGCATGGGCTCGCCGTGCATTCGTATGGTCCGGAGAAGCTTATTTGTCCTATAGTTTAGCGGCTCTATCCCTCTTTGGTTTTATTGCTTGTTGTTTTGTTTGGTTCAACAATACCGTTTATCCCAGTGAATTTTATGGGCCCACCGGCCCAGAAGCCTCTCAAGCTCAAGCGTTTACTTTTTTAGTTAGAGACCAACGTCTTGGAGCTAGTGTGGGGTCTGCCCAAGGACCTACTGGTTTAGGTAAATACCTTATGCGTTCTCCGACTGGAGAAATTATCTTTGGAGGGGAAACGATGCGTTTTTGGGATCTCCGTGCTCCTTGGTTGGAACCCCTAAGGGGCCCTAATGGTTTGGATCTGAGCAAGTTGAGAAAAGACATACAGCCTTGGCAGGAACGACGTTCAGCAGAATATATGACTCATGCTCCTTTAGGTTCTTTAAATTCTGTGGGTGGTGTAGCTACCGAAATCAATGCGGTGAATTATGTCTCTCCCCGAAGTTGGTTATCCACCTCCCATTTCGTTCTAGGATTTTTCTTCTTCGTAGGTCATTTGTGGCATGCGGGAAGGGCTCGTGCAGCTGCAGCAGGATTTGAGAAAGGGATTGATCGTGATTTCGAACCTGTCCTTTCCATGACTCCTCTTAACTGAAACAATAGATCAAACCAGATGGAAGAAAAATCGATTCAATTTCATTACATCTATCTCCCATATCGGCGGGATAGGAGTCTTTTCAAATACTATTTTTCCAACTCCTTGTAGCTCGGCTATATACAGCCGAGCTATTCTCTTTTTTTTTTATTGGATCGGTAAATGCAATTGTTGAAAAACAAAAGGAGAGAGAGGGATTCGAACCCTCGATAGTTTTTTTATCTATACCGGTTTTCAAGACCGGAGCCATTAACCACTCGGCCATCTCTCCCGGGGACAACTTCTATTCTACCCCTTCGGATAATCCCTAACTATAAGCATAAAGTCGGGTCGATACCAACTATACCTGTGACATATATATGATGATTTTTCATCATCTGGAATGGAAAAAAAAAAGAAACGAATTTCCCTCTCCTCTCACACTCAAATATCAAATTTAAAAAGTTTGAAAGCTCGATCAATTTCTGGTCAAATCCTTTCCTTTCCATAGTGCATTTGATCAGAATTGAAAATTGGGGATCGGATGGTATAGTCTATTCAATCTGTTGGGAGCTTGTAAGATCACAACCATGACTATTGCTTTCCAATCGGCTGTGTTTGCATTAATTGCTATTTCATTTTTACTAGTGATTGGTGTACCTGTTGCACTTGCCTCTCCCGATGGTTGGTCAAGTAGCAAAAATGTTGTATTTTCGGGTGTATCATTATGGATCGGATCAGTCATTTTTGTAGGTATCCTTAATTCTTTCATATCTTAGATATGTTCTAGATGTTTTAGGTTCACACTCCCTCCCCCTCCTCCCGGAGGGCTTTATAGCTTTTCTGAAGGGCCTTTTACTTCAGGCCCAAGGAGGAGGGGTTTTCCATATCCGTAATTTAATTAATAATTGGACCATTCAAAAATGGTATCTACTTACGAATGGGATTGAACATATATGTATTTTCCATTTCAATTATATGAATATATATATATTCATATAATTGAAATGCGGGTATGGTTGAATGGTAAAATTTCTCTTTGCCAAGGAGAAGATGCGGGTTCGATCCCCGCTACCCGCCCTTCACATAGAATATGAAAAAGAATAGTTCATGTATTGATCGTTTCTTTTCCTCACTTATAATTCAATTATAAATTGAATTATAAGTGAGAGAGCAATCCTTTCCGGACCAAAATACTTCGTATGTTCTGGTCTGGCGGAGACAGGATTTGAACCCGTGACCTCAAGGTTATGAGCCTTGCGAGCTACCAGACTACTCTACTCCGCACCATTGATTTATATCATAATCAGAATGGGTACACAAAACAATAATGGGATATAGTACCCCTATCCCTATATAGGGATAGGGGTACTATATCCCATTATCACAATAAACTTCAATTACTTTTTTTCTTTTCCTACCAACTCGATTTTGTTATCCCGGGCAATAAACATGCGTGGGCCATCTCACGGAGTATGTGTCCGGACAATCCAAAGTCTCGATAGTTGGCTCTAGGTCTTCCAGTCGAAGAACAACGTCGATGGAGACGTGTAGGTGCACTATTACGTGGTGAAGATTGCAATTTTCTATGAATTTCCCATTTGTCATCCAATGATGACACTTTGCTTTTTTCCTCCAAAGATTGACGAATTAAATGATATTTCCGTTCCAGTGCTTGTCTCTTCTTCTCTCTCTGAATGAGACTCTTTCTCGCCATAATAGTTCAGTCGGTACTATTACCTACCAGGAATAAAAATATAGATCAGATTTTAGATGGAGTAATATTATATTGATTACTTTTTCTCTGTGGGGTATTTTCATTGATACAATGACAATACCCCACAGAGAAATTGATGAAGAAGAATTAACCAAATTTACCTGATGTAGAGGCAATTAAAAAAGCTGCATAAGTGAATATATAACCTACGGAAAAGTGAGCTAATCCAACTAATCGTGCTTGAACAATGGAAAGGGCTACTGGCTTGTCTCTCCATCGAACTAAATTAGCTAAAGGCGTGCGTTCATGGGCCCATGCAAGAGTTTCGATCAGTTCCTGCCAATATCCACGCCAGGAAATAAGGAACATAAATCCAGTAGCCCAAACAAGATGCCCGAATAAGAACATCCACGCCCAAACAGATAAACTGTTCATACCAAAAGGATTGTATCCGTTAATAAGTTGTGAAGAATTTAACCATAGATAATCTCTTGACCATCCCATTAAATAAGTGGAAGACTCATTAAATTGTGCTACATTACCCTGCCATAATGTTATATGCTTCCAATGCCAATAGAAAGTAACCCATCCAATAGTATTCAACATCCAGAAAACTGCTAAATAAAAAGCATCCCAGGCCGAGATATCGCAAGTACCGCCCCGTCCCGGACCATCGCAAGGAAAACTATAACCAAAATCTTTTTTATCTGGCATTAACCTGGAACCACGCGCATCCAAAGCACCTTTAACTAGGATCAATGTAGTTGTATGCAAACCTAGAGCAATAGCATGATGAACCAAAAAGTCTCCAGGACCAATTGTTGAGAACAATGAATTATTATTATCATTAATAGCATTTAACCAACCGGGTAACCATATGCTCTTACCTGCCTCGAATGCTGGACCACTTGTTGAAGATAGGAGTATATCGAAACCATATAACGTCTTACCATGAGCAGATTGTATCCACTGAGCAAATATGGGCTCGATCAAGATTTGTTTTTCTGGAGTACCGAAAGCAAGCATAACATCATTATGGACATAAAGTCCCAAGGTATGGAAACCTAGTAATAAACTAACCCAACTAAGATGAGATATTATAGCTTCTTTATGCTCCAACATTCTCGCCAATACATTATCCTTATTCTGTTCCGGATTATAATCCCTAATGAGGAATATAGCTCCATGAGCAAAGGCTCCTGTCATAATGAACCCGGCAATGTATTGATGATGAGTATATAATGCAGCTTGGGTGGTGAAGTCTTGTGCTATGAATGCATAAGCGGGTAAAGAATACATGTGTTGAGCTACCAAGGAAGTTATAACCCCCAAAGAAGCTAAAGCAAGACCCAATTGAAAATGAAGAGAATTATTGATTGTGTTATAAAGACCCTTATGTCCGCGTCCTAATAGGCCTCCTGGAGGAACATGTGCCTCCAAAATATCTTCCATACTGTGACCAATCCCAAAGTTGGTTCTATACATATGACCAGCAATTGAAAAAACAAATGCAATAGCTAAATGATGATGAGCCATATCAGTCAGCCATAAACTTTGAGTTTGTGGATGGAATCCTCCGAGAAGAGTTAGAATAGCAGTTCCCGCCCCTTGGGAGGTACCGAATAAGTGACTACTAGAATCAGGATTTTGAGCATAAAGATTCCACTGACCTGTGAAAAGCGGTTCTAAACCTTCGGGATGTGGTAATACATCCAAAAAATTATCCCATCTGACGTGCACTCCCCTTGATTCAGGAATAGCGACATGAACTAAATGCCCTGTCCAAGCTAGAGAACTGACTCCGAAGAGTCCTGACAAATGATGATTGAGACGGGATTCGGCATTTTTGAACCATGAAACACTTGGTCTCCATTTAGGTTGTAGATGTAACCTACCCGCTATTAAAAAGATGACAGAAAGAAATAGCAAGAAAAGAGCTCCAGCATAAAGATCTTCGTTAGTGCGTAAGCCAATTGTATACCACCACTGATAAACACCGGAATAAGCAATATTGACCGGACCGGGAGCACCTCCTCGGGTAAAGGCTTCTATAGCTGGTTGACCAAAATGAGGATCCCAAATTGCATGAGCAATGGGTCTTACATGTAAGGGATCGCGTACCCATGCTTCAAAATTGCCTTGCCAAGCCACATGGAACAAATTACCAGAGGTCCACAGAAAGATTATTGCCAACTGACCAAAATGGGAAGCAAAAATTTTATGATAAAGGCGTTCTTCCGTAATATCATCATGACTCTCAAAGTCATGTGCGGTCGCAATACCGAACCAAATACGACGAGTAGTTGGGTCCTGGGCCAAGCCTTGGCTGAACTTTGGAAATCTTGATGCCATATACTTTTAAATCCTCCTAGCCTTTATCCTACTGCAATAATTCTTGCCAGGAAGAACGCCCATGTTGTGACGATTCCACCCAGAAGGTAATGAGCTACTCCTACAGCACGTCCCTGTACAATACTCAAGGCTCTGGGCTGGATAGCAGGAGCAACCTTCAATTTGTTATGGGCCCAAACAATAGATTCAATGAGTTCTTGCCAATACCCACGGCCGCTGAATAAGAACATTAAACTGAAGGCCCAAACAAAATGAGCACCTAAAAATAAAAGACCATATGCAGATAATGAAGAACCATAAGATTGGATCACTTGAGAGGCTTGTGCCCATAGAAAGTCACGGAGCCACCCGTTAATCGTAATGGAACTTTGTGCAAAGTTTCCTCCCGTAATATGAGTTACCACTCCCTGATCACTTATATTACCCCAAACATCGGACTGCATTTTCCAGCTGAAATGGAATATTACTACCGAAATTGCATTGTACATCCAGAATAAACCAAGGAAGACATGATCCCAGGCAGATACTTGACATGTTCCTCCTCTACCAGGTCCATCACAAGGAAAGCGAAAACCCAGATTCGCTTTATCAGGTATTAAACGGGAGCTACGGGCAAATAGAACACCTTTAAGTAGGATTAAAACAGTCACATGGATAGTAAATGCATGAATGTGATGTACCAAAAAATCCGCGGTTCCTAATGGAATTGGTAACAAAGCCACTTTGGAACCTACTGTCACCAAATCACCACCTCCCCAGGTTAAGCTGGTACTCGCTGTTGCACCAGGAGCTGTTGAACCAGGTGCTAAAGCATGAGTGTTTTGTATCCATTGCGCAAAGATAGGTTGTAATTGTATAGCAGTATCTGAGAACATATCTTGAGGACGTCCTAGAGCGCTCATAGTATCATTATGAATATACAGACCAAAACTATGGAAACCTAAGAATATACATACCCAGTTGAGGTGTGATACAATTGCATCACGATGTCTAAGAACGCGATCTAATAAATTGTTGTATTGAGTAGTTGGATCATAGTCTCTTACCATAAAAATCGCTGCATGTGCAGCAGCGCCAACTATGATAAACCCACCAATCCACATATGATGTGTGAACAAAGAGAGTTGGGTACCATAATCAATAGCTAGGTATGGATAAGGAGGCATCGCATACATGTGGTGAGCTACAACAATAGTTAAAGATCCTAACATAGCTAGGTTAATAGCTAGCTGAGCATGCCACGAGGTAGTTAAGATCTCGTAAAGACCTTTATGGCCCTCCCCCGTAAATGGACCTTTATGAACTTCTAAAAGGTCCTTGATGTTATGGCCAATGCGCCAATTGGTCTTATACATATGACCGGCTATCAGGAAAAGAACTGCAATAGCCAAATGATGATGCGCAGTATCGGTCAACCACAGACCCCCCGTTACTGGATTTAATCCTCCACGAAAAGTCAAAAAGTCTGAATATTCCGACCAATTCAGGGTGAAAAATGGGGTCAATCCCTTAGCAAAACTGGGATAAAGTTCAGCCAAAAGATCGCGATTGAAAATAAATTCATGAGGAAGTGGTATCTCTTTAGGATCCACTCCAGCGTCTAGAAGTTGGTTAATGGGTAGAGAGACGTGTATTTGGTGTCCTGCCCAAGATAGAGATCCAAGTCCTAGTAACCCTGCTAAATGATGGTTCAACATGGATTGTACTTCCTGGAACCAAACCAATTTTGGGGCAGCTTTGTGATAATGAAACCAACCAGCAAAAAGCATTAACGCTGCAAAGATCAATGCACCAATTGCAGTGCAGTAAAGTTGTAATTCACTGGTTATTCCAGATGCTCGCCAAAGCTGGAAGAACCCAGAGGTTATTTGTATCCCTCGAAAACCTCCACCTACATCCCCATTCAATATTTCTTGGCCTACTATTGGCCAAACTACTTGGGCACTGGGTTTGATGTGAGTGGGATCAGCCAGCCATGCTTCATAATTGGAGAAACGAGCGCCGTGAAAGTACATCCCACTTAGCCAAATAAAGATGATGGCTAGTTGACCAAAATGAGCGCTAAAGATTTTGCGAGAAATATCTTCCAAATTATTAGTATGGCTATCAAAATCGTGAGCATCAGCATGTAAGTTCCAGATCCAAGTGGTAGTATCAGGGCCTTTAGCTAACGTCCTTGAGAAATGACCAGGTTTGGCCCATTTTTCAAAAGATGTTTTTACAGTATCTCTATCCACTACGACCTTTACTTTCTTTACTTCTGTTTCCGGTGAACGAATGGTCATTGAATCCTCCTCTTTTCGGACGTTACTTAAATAATAAGAAACCTGCCAATAGCAATTAGTGAACTTACGAGAGATATATCTCAACTCGTTTCTCCCTTTATTTTCTAGTTTATGACTAGAGCGACTATGATACGGGAGTCAATCTGAGGCAGATGTTCAATTTTATTATAACATATCTTTTAGGTGCTCAACGGACAATGGGCTTTTTTCATGAAAAAAAGCCTTTTTTTGTAATTTTAAAAGCAACGGTGATTATTACACCGTTTCTAGATGGATAAATAAAGATATCTGTATATATGGATATATATATATTTATTTATCCATCTATTGATACTCCTCCGTATGTCCCATATAAAAGGCCATCCATTATAAATCGTTATTCATGGATCATTAATGAAAAACATCTCCGGATGTATTTTACCCCTATTAAGAAGATCCATCAACAATCCAGAATCAGAAAAGGTATTCTTTTTATATTGTAAAGATATTCCTATAAGATGTCAACAAAATAGAATCTAATTTTTGGAAATATTCTGGAAAAATCCCATTGATTTCGAGTCAGATATTCAATAATGAAAATGATTTCCTAATAATAGAAACTCTCATTCTCCAAAGCGTCCTGTAATCTTTAACCAATTTTGTGCTTCGATGTAATTGCCCGGAGCAAGTGCTATAGCTTGTTCCCAATACTCAGCAGCTTGATCGAACCAAGCCTCCGCAGTTTCAGGATCTCCCTGTCGAATGGCCTGTTCTCCTCGGTCGGGATAGGTAAACTTGGAAAAGTTTTCTTCCCTCAGAACCGTACTTGAGAGTTTCCTACCTCATACGGCTCAATCCACTATTCTTTAGTCCTCTACCAAAATTTCCAAAGAATTGGAGATGATTCATTGGGAGTTCATATTAACCAAAGGACCAAAAAAAGTCAATGACATGAGTTTCTGATTTCACTTCCAATCAATTCAATGATCAGGTTCTATCTTTTCTCCTACCCTCAAAAAGATGAAGTATATCTCTTTCTATACTTCAGATTGATTGTCCAAATCAAAGTCTTTTTGCAAGGTAACTATCTCAGTTCCGTATAGAATTTTTGGAGAGTACTCTCTGGCTGGAGTACTTCTACTTCACATCTTTAGGATCTGATGCTACACCGCTGCTCAATAGCTTAGTAGATCAACTCTATTACATAAGTTGATTCCTGATTCTTGTCAATGAGCAGATTTGATCGTATCAGCCCGAACCTTCTTTCAATAATTGATCTTTATGGTGCTTCCATCATCAATTGAATTTATTATCCATGGAATATTTAGGCTCTATCTATTCATATTCGGGCTCCTATGAGAGATGCTTTTTTTCGCTACAGCTGATAAAAACCGTTACTTGGGACGGTGCATATGTAGAAAGCCTTTTCTTTTGTCCTTACTCGTAGTAGTTATTAACTAAGTTATTCTATGGTACAGATAGTCGCACGTAATGACAGATCAAGGCCGTATTATTAAGAGCTTGTGGTAAGGATGGGTTCCGTTCTAATGCTTGGAAATAATATTCCAAAGCCTTCGTATGTTCCCCATTACTTGTATGCACAAGACCTATATTATATAGTATATAACTTCGATCATAAGGATCAGTTTCCAGTCGCATAGCTTCATAATAATTTTGTAAAGCTTCCGCATATTCCCCTTCCGATTGAGCTGACATTCGTTACGGTCGTTCATTCCATTGAAATGATCTCCGCTTCAAAACCGTACATGAGATTCACACCTCATACGGCTCCTCCTTTCTTTACAGTAGGTAATATGGGGAGTAATCCGTGGAATTAAAAAAAAAAAGAAGATTCTGACCCAATATTATGAATTAACAGGGGCTAGTGTATTTCCAATAAATCTCTAGCCATCCTTCTTGCAAAGATTCTTTTCCAAATACCAAGGATCTTACTACTAGGAATGGAACCTCTAACAATTTCTTTGTTCTTAACGCCCTGTATTCTCCGGGGATTAATCACTTCAACAATCTCCGATGGTTCCATTATAAGGGTATCCGAAGTACAAACGAGATGGATGTTTGTTGTCCCAACCATTCTCACTACCCTTCAGAAAAGGGTAATGCATATGGGCTATAACGAAGCTTTTGTGTTGTCGATTTCCATACGTAGGTAGTGCTTTCTCCCCTCATGCGCGCCTATCAAATAGGTTCAACTATACAAGCAAGGCCTATTGCATAGGTGTAACCTTTCGCTCGGTACTAAAATCCTCAGGAGATAAAAGCATCTAAAGGTGCATTGACCGGGGATACACGACAGAAGGAATTGTTCTATCTCCAGAACTCACCTTCACTGAGCGTAAGTTTTATTTTACCCAATTTTTATTCCCGAATACCTTACCTTTTCTTTCCCCAAAAAAGAAGAACGGAAAAAATATCAAATCACACCATCTCTGTAATAGGTAAATGCTTCTTTCTCCCCCGGAGCCATCGGGATTATTCGCAATAAGATATCTGCTACAATTGTGAAGGTCTTATCAATAAAATTGTCATTTCTCTGAGATCTAGGCATAGTCAATTACAGATTTTATAATTTCCTTCATTCCCTTACGCAAATGATTCCATGAACGAAATTTTTTTCTGGTGCACAATACCATAAAATGGATTTCCTTACAATCGTAAATATGTTATCATTCTATCTATTCCAATCTATTCCAATCTATTCCAATCTATTCCAATCTATTCCAATCTATTCTTTAAAATGGGAATAGATAGGGAATAAATTGAATAATTGTTAATTAGTAATATGAATAATAATGGAAAAAGGCTCGTATTGAAAGAATAATAGATTGGGTAAACTCGGGAAGTCCAGTTCGATTATGATCCGAACAAAGAAAGAGTTAAACGATCGAGCATTGCATAATGAGGATGAAATGCCTACCCAGCAATTGGGTGCTTTATCCATATAGATAAAAGAATATTGGGAAAATATAGTCATCATGACACAGGATCATTGCCAAAGAATTAGTTCTTATACAATTGATAAGATGATCACTACAGATCTATATATGATCATAATATGGAATGGATCAGTTAATCTGTCTTAAATTATTGATTAGGCAATCCGAATACGTCAGATTAACCGGGATGATTGAGGATTTCCTAAAATAAGAGGAAGTTGGAAAAAAAGTCCTTTCGTCTTTCCGGGGGGGGGATTGAATCATTACCTTATTTATTATCTATTTATTTCCGAAAGATTGAACTGTTCGTACCCGAACAAAAAGAATTCGTTTCGTAAGGAAGTTGCTATTGACTCATTTTCTTAATTAGAACCAAGAGATCTCATAGGAAAGATGGCCGAGCGGTTCAAGGCGTAGCATTGGAACTGCTATGTAGGCTTCTGCTTACCGAGGGTTCGAATCCCTCTCTTTCCGTATCTTCGCCCTACTATCTATTTTATTCTCATCCATTGTTTTTCCAATCTATTGAATCCCAATAGGACTATTTCCTAATTCCAGGATCAATCTACCTCTATTTGTAATAGAGAAAATAGAACGAACATTGGTTCGTGGTATGGGAAAAGTCAAGACTATTCTAAGAAGCAATAAAAAAAAGTATCGCAGATAACAAGTAACGTACGGAAGGATTATAAAATGTCTCCTTCGGGGAAGGGAAAAAGAAAGGAGAAGAACATAATTTCCAGATGCCCAGCAACCAACCCACCCCTCTCTTTCATTTCATTCTCGATTCAAGCTTGACGGGAATAATACTCTACGACCAGCAATTCATTAATCTTCAAATTGATCCATTTACTATCTATTATTTGATTGATGAATCCTTTATATTGTAAGGAATGAAAAGTCAAATGATTTGGCAATTTATCCCTCTGGAACAGATCTATATTCTTCTTAATGATAGCTCTCAATCTTTGTTGATCTCTTATAGTAATCACATCTTGAGGTTTGCAAGGGTAACTTGGTATATCTACCATATGGTCATTGACCCGGATATGTCCATGATTCACTAATTGTCTAGCTCCGGGAATAGTGGGAGCCATACCCAATCGAAAAAGAATATTATCCAAACACATTTCAAGTAATTGCAATAGGACCTGACCCGTTGAGCCTTTGGCTCTTCTAGCAATACGAACATATTTCAGCAAATGATCTCAGGCATAACTTGTCTCCATTCGCTTCGTATCAGCTCAGCCCGGAGTTTCCAGTATAGGGATCCTTACCCTACGAGCTACTATAATGTTCTCAACTTGATATCTATAAAGATAGATGGATCATCCATATCCAATTAATTTGTTGTCCATCTACCATAGTAAACTCACTCATTCATATATGATGAGGGGGCCCTTTTAACTCAGCGGTAGAGTAACGCCATGGTAAGGCGTAAGTCATCGGTTCAAGTCCGATAAAGGGCTCATGTTTCCCACGAAGAAAGAGGGCTCGGGTGTCCATTTATATTACATAGATAGAAATATTTTCACCGAAATATGAAAATGACAACGAATCGGATCCAGTCCAGTCCGATTTTTTTTATCTTCTTTTATGGGCGAACGACGGGAATTGAACCCGCGCGTGGTGGATTCACAATCCACTGCCTTGGTCCACTTGGCTACGTCCGCCCCGGAAAAAACCAATTTATCTATCTACAGTCATTTCTTCCAAGAATAAAAAATGAGCTAACGTTTGTTCTTATGTGGGTCGGTGACCTCTGATAGGGGATCAAAGCAAGATCGATGACTAACTCTCAACTCTCGCACAAGTTGTATGGCTTATTATCAAATATGTGATAAATATGAAGTATTTCGTATTTATCCCGGAGAAATATCCCGATCCCATCTTCCCTCCGTTCTTTTTAACGTGAAAGAAGAATATTTCTTCTTTCGTATCGATCCTTTGTCTATTCACTCATGGGCGATAATTATTGTTTTTCCCTATCAGATTTTAGTTTTCAACTAACACAGTTTTGCAGATTGGTTCGGTAGATCCCACGTTATTCGAGTTGTAACGAACGGGCCATAACCATTAAAATGGTTCGGTGTAAATGGAATAGATCGAGATCTATCTCGAGATTTATTGTATGTTTTATCTTGATACTAAGATCTTGTCCATTTGAACAACTCTGGGCAGGGTATTTGATCGGAGAGTCGTTGTTTAAAATGATCAAGGTTGTGGCTGTGTCGACAAGTTCGACCCTATTCGCTTATCATATATTCAGATTCGATGAATCTAGACCATTTGAACTTGTATCCTTCCTTCTCGTATTAGAAGGTATAGGGTTTTCCAATCTGGAAAATTTTGTTATCTTACATGCACGGTTAGGATACAATCAAGTTCTTTGTTATATTATTATGCAGGTTATGGGACAAAGATACAAATTTAAAGGCTCATCTACCGACGGAGATAGTGAACATTTGATGAATCAAATATAAATTTGATTGTTGTCTTTCAGTTAATTCGTTTGAAAGTTTAGGTCAAGCGAACGAACAGAATTGGTAGGCGTCAATCGATCCGTGGAACGTATCAAATCTTTCACGTATAAGTTCGTTATGAGATGAGCCCACTCATCTCACAATGATATAAAATAATTTCGGACAGATCTATTGCCGAGTAGATATCTATTTGTAACGGGGCAGAAAGCAGCTTATTTTGGGTCGCTGTCCACATAATTTCTGGACAAGGGGTAATAGTTTCTTTCGTCCCAACCCAACAGACTTCTTTATTCTATTGTTTGTTCCAGAACGCATTCCATGAAATATGTGTATTCTATAAAATAGTGGGGTAGATTCAAGCAAACGTTGGTCCAGATGTAGATCTAATATGCATAGCCGGTAGATTGCATTTTTGTGATATGTTACCAGAACGGAACTAGAAGCAAGGAAGAGTGTTTGTCCCAATATGAAAATATTGGGTCTCAAAAACCATGTGATGATCTTAGGTGAAGAAAGAGAACGAACCAAAGGTTCGCCTTTAGCTAGGATGGATCAACTCCAGAGAATTTATCTGCCCAGGATATTTGGAATATCCGTCGTACTTGCCACTTCTATGGTTCAAAAATAGGCTCGATTTACCGCACATAACTTATTGTAGAGAATCCTAGTTGATCAAGATCTTCGCCCGATATTTAGCAAAGGGATAGATACATCCGGGATTTTCGATTGAACGGAAATTTTGTTCAACCCCAACGGAATGCGTTGCGTTTGGATGGAGCTAAAAGTCACATGTCCGATCGATACTTTGACTGCTCTATGGATTGCTTGGAACATATGATATTCGAGAGAACTCTCGAATTTTTCGAAGAACTAGCGATAAAAAAAAAATAAAATAGTTTATAGGTTTGATCATCTGGTATCGGATCAATCTCGATCGATCCAAAATACTAATATGCCTGCTCTGGTCCAACGTTCCCATCCATCCATCCATCGATCTCGATAAGGACATGAGATTGATATGATCTGAAAGACTTTTCAAGGCCAAGTCATAGGGACGGACTATGAGGGGATATATATAAATAGTATCACTTAGTGGAATGTATAGGGCTATACGGGCTCGAACCGTAGACCTTCTCGGTAGAACAGATCAAAGTTCTTATTATCAAAATAATTTGAACTGTTCCAAGAACCCAACATGCATTTTCTCGCATTGGGCTCTTTCATTAACTGATGGAAAGATCGGTTAGTCTGCCATTCTCCTCTTTCCGGTAAGATACTAATATGGCTCCGTGTGCTCCAAATTCTTACCCTTCGGAAGCAATCCCAAAGTTATTCAAAAGGTTTCTTTGACGTAGGTCTGCCTTGCTCGGGCATAGATTGACTCAAATAGAGTCTCTTCTATCGCTCCAAAAGTAAAATATGACACTTCATACACCTAAAAGTTCATAGAGCGAAAAGAATCTATTTTGAGGTCCCCGTATTATACTCATTATGCCTGGCATTGAACGGAGCTGGGATTGACCATATCAATTAGATCCATAATTCGAATCAGATCGAACTTCATCTTTGTCATGCTATTGTTCCCCAGAGAAACAAATTTATAGAGTAAGACTATTTCACATAGAATCTATTTCGTGGATCGGACGAATCGATAAACTCTCCCGAAAACCATTGGCGCACGTGTAAACGAGGTGCTCTACCTTGCTGAGCTATAGCCCTTCCTTGCCAGTCTTGGTGATACACTACTATACTAACCAGATGGATCACTTTATGTCAAGGTAGATATTTCATGATCCAATACTATGATCCAATACTATGATCCAATACGTTCCAATAAGTTCGATCTGTGCCAGGGACACATACATTGTCTATACATTTAATTCGATTTCGATTTAGAATCGTTTATAAATCCAACTCTACCTATGAGAATAAATGACCCACTTAACTCAGTGGTTAGAGTATCGCTTTCATACGGCGAGAGTCATTGGTTCAAATCCAATAGTAGGTAAACTTATTAGATGCCATCGAGTTTTCAATGGTATCTAATAAGTTTTACTCCACGTGTTTGGATCGAGGCGGAACATTGAATCATTTTTCAGATCATTATAGAAAATGTTAATTAGAGACGGGGGGGCTAGCATTGATAGCCTCTAATCGTGTTCTAGCCCTTTTCAGAGCTACATCAGCCTCAATTGCTTGTCTTTTGCCTTCGGCTCGAGCTAAGTCAGCTTTAGCTATTCGAAAATTTTCCTGGGCTTCTTGGGGATCGATGTCAACATCTCTCTCTGCATTATTTACCAATATAGTGATTCTATCACTGTCTATCTTGGCGAAACCGCCCATCATAGCCATAGTGGACCACTGCCCATTGAGACGTATTTTCATAACTCCTATATCTACAGCTGCCACAAGTGAAGCATGATTGGGTAATACGCCAATTTGACCACTATTAGTAGATAGAATTATTTCTTTAACTTCTGAATCCCAAATGACTCGATTAGGAGACAGTACACGAAGATTTAGGGTCATTTTCAGAATTAACTTTCCATGTTGGAGTTTATAGCCTTCGCGGTAGCTTCATCAATATTACCCACCAAATAAAAAGACTGTTCGATAAGACCATCTAATTCTCCAGAAAGGATCATTTGAAAACCTCTAATTGTTTCCATGAGACCCACATATTTGCCCGGGGAACCTGTGAATACCTCTGCTACGAAAAAGGGTTGTGATAGGAAACGTTCAATTTTTCTTGCTCTTGCCACGATTAAACGATCTTCCTCTGATAATTCATCCAGTCCAGGAATAGCTATAATGTCTTGAAGTTCCTTATAACGTTGTAAAGTTTGCTTAACCCCTTGTGCAGTTTCGTAATGTTCTTCGCCTACGATCCAAGGTTGGAGCATAGTCGATGTTGAATCTAAAGGATCCACTGCTGGATAGATACCCTTCGCAGCTAATCCTCTCGATAGTACGGTAGTAGCATCTGAATGTGCAAATGTCGTAGCAGGAGCAGGGTCGGTCAAGTCGTCAGCAGGTACATAAACTGCTTGAATCGAGGTTATGGATCCCTTTTTTGTGGAAGTAATTCTCTCTTGCAAAGAACCCATTTCCGTGCTAAGAGTTGGCTGATAACCCACGGCGGAAGGCATTCTGCCTAATAGGGCGGATACCTCTGATCCCGCTTGGACAAAACGGAAGATGTTATCAATAAATAATAGTACGTCTTGCTCATTGACATCTCGGAAATATTCGGCCATGGTTAGAGCAGTTAAACCGACTCTCATGCGAGCTCCCGGTGGTTCATTCATCTGACCATAGACCAGAGCCACTTTTGATTCTGATATTTTTTGTTCATCAATTACTCCCGATTCTTTCATTTCCATGTAAAGATCATTCCCTTCACGGGTACGTTCTCCTACTCCTCCAAATACAGATACCCCTCCATGAGCCTTAGCAATGTTGTTGATCAACTCCATAATGAGTACTGTTTTACCCACTCCAGCTCCTCCAAATAAACCAATTTTTCCCCCACGGCGGTAAGGAGCCAAAAGATCTACTACTTTAATGCCTGTTTCGAAGATGGATAATTTTGTATCCAACTCTGTAAAGGCGGGAGCAGGTCTATGAATAGCAGATGTTATGCCAGCATCCACAGGACCCAAATTATCGACAGGTTCTCCAAGAACATTGAAAATTCGTCCGAGAGTAGCTCCACCAACTGGAACACTTAGAGGAGCTCCCGTGTCAATCACTCTCATTCCTCTCGTCAAACCATCTGTAGCACTCATAGCTACAGCTCTAACCTTATGATTTCCTAATAATTGTTGTACCTCACAAGTAACCTGAATTTCTTGACCGGCTGTACCTTGACCCTTAACTGTCAATGAATTGTAAATATTAGGCATATTACCTGGAGGAAAAGAGACATCCAGTACTGGGCCAATGATTTGAGCAATACGTCCCACATTTTTTTCTACACGTGCGGAAACCCCAAGAACAAGAGGATTTTTTCTCATACAAAAATGGAAATTATTTTCATGAATAATATATAAATATGATTTTGCCAATATCATCAATAAAAAAAAATGTTCCATATTGGGTCGATCAGACCAGTAAATAAGAAATGGAAGTTACCACCTTGGTAAAATCCAACTTTATTGAAAAGTTTAAATTCATCCATATTTGGAATATGAAGTAGGTAGATGGATATGAATAAGGATCATGAGGAAGTCTTCGATTTATCTATAACTAGAACCAAATTCTCCATAACTAAAACCGAAAATACTTCAAAATTATGTCCAGATCATCTGTGAAATATGAAACTTGATATTCATGACCTTTCTCTCATTGATCATTATCTCTTCTCTTCATACGCACATCTGTATATGTATTTTCGGACAATTCGCACCATTATGGTCAAAGGTCAATTCGGTTCCTTGATTTCATTCATGAACTAGTTTAACCACTGAAAGGTTCTCGGGTCAATCCATGGAGGAAGAACTTCAAGAGCAAAGATTGGGTTGCGTCATACATAAAGAACATTATACAATGAGAGTGTATCTAGCACCCCAATAACGGACGACTTTTTGTAGGATATTTCTTTCAAAATTGATTGTTTACGTTCGGTCCATGTCGAGCAGACCTCGTCCTTGCGAGAAATAATTATTAATAAAGGAGGGACTTATGTCACCAAAAACAGAGACTAAAGCTAGTGTCGGATTCAAAGCTGGTGTTAAAGATTACAGATTAACTTATTATACTCCTGAATATCAGACCAAGGATACAGATATCTTGGCAGCATTCCGAGTAACTCCTCAACCCGGGGTGCCACCTGAAGAAGCGGGAGCAGCAGTAGCTGCTGAATCTTCCACCGGTACATGGACCACTGTTTGGACCGATGGACTTACTAGTCTCGATCGTTACAAGGGGCGATGCTATGATATCGAGCCCGTTCCTGGAGAGGAGACTCAATTTATTGCCTATGTAGCTTACCCCTTAGACCTTTTCGAAGAAGGTTCTGTTACTAACTTGTTCACTTCCATTGTAGGTAATGTATTTGGATTCAAGGCCCTACGGGCTCTACGTTTGGAAGATTTGCGGATTCCCCCTGCTTATTCCAAAACTTTTCAGGGTCCACCTCATGGTATCCAGGTTGAAAGAGATAAATTGAACAAATATGGTCGTCCTTTATTGGGATGTACTATCAAACCAAAATTGGGTCTATCAGCCAAAAACTATGGTAGAGCAGTTTACGAATGTCTCCGTGGTGGACTCGATTTTACTAAGGATGATGAGAACGTAAATTCCCAACCATTCATGCGCTGGAGAGATCGTTTTGTCTTTTGTGCGGAAGCAATTTATAAGGCTCAGGCTGAGACGGGTGAAATTAAGGGACATTATTTGAATGCTACTGCAGGTACATGTGAAGAAATGATGAAAAGGGTAATATTTGCAAGAGAATTGGGAGTTCCTATCGTTATGCATGACTATCTGACGGGAGGTTTTACCGCAAATACTTCTTTGGCTCATTATTGCCGAGACAACGGCCTACTTCTTCACATTCACCGCGCGATGCATGCAGTTATTGACAGACAAAGAATTCATGGTATGCATTTCCGGGTACTGGCTAAAGCATTGCGTATGTCCGGTGGAGATCATATTCACGCCGGTACTGTAGTAGGTAAACTTGAAGGGGAACGAGACGTAACTTTAGGGTTTGTTGATCTACTGCGTGATGATTTTATCGAAAAAGATCGAAGTCGTGGTATTTACTTCACTCAAGATTGGGTATCTATGCCAGGTGTTCTGCCCGTAGCTTCAGGAGGTATTCACGTTTGGCATATGCCTGCTCTGACCGAGATCTTTGGGGATGATTCCGTACTACAGTTTGGTGGGGGAACTTTGGGACATCCTTGGGGAAATGCACCTGGTGCAGTAGCTAATCGGGTTGCTCTAGAAGCTTGTGTACAAGCTCGTAATGAAGGACGTGATCTTGCTCGTGAAGGTAATGAAGTGATCCGTGAAGCAGCTAAATGGAGTCCTGAACTAGCTGCTGCTTGTGAAATATGGAAGGAGATCAAATTTGAATTTGATGCGATTGATGTCTTGTAATCCAGTGACTTTCGTTCTACCAATCGGACTCGGCCCAATCTTTTACTACTACCCCAAATATTAGTCCAAATCGTAAGCGGAGATATGGGATTTCAGATATCAATATATGGAAATTCCCTATTTTTATATCTATATAAAAATATCTATGTAGATATTGATATATAGATATTTCCAAGGTTAAATAACTCTGTTTGAGATATTTAACCTTGGAAATTTTTTTGGGTCAAGCATTCGATAACGAATCCTATTCATCCTTTACAATGATCTTATAGATCATTCGATAGGGTTGGTAGCTCAGTGGATCAGAGCTCATGGTTCCGGACCGTGAAGTCAAGGGTTCAAATCCCTTCTAGCCCAAAAGATGTTGTATTTGAAATTAAAATTCCTTTCCATCGCGGTATAGGAGAGAATCTTTCTTTATAATAGAATAAAGTATTCTATCATAATCCCGGATCGATACTTCAGATTCCTAATCAATAATGAATGGAAATGATTTCTCAATGATTCATTCCACTATTGATTAATAATTTTCATCATTGTATTTATACTTATACGACTTCTCTTCATACAAAATAAGATAGGAAAAGTAACAAATTTCACCTTTATATGGAAGGAAAACTCTATGTCTATAAAGGAGTGGTTCGAAGACAAGCGTAAAATAACTGCATTACTAAAAAATTCGGTCGAAAGGGATAGTAAGGATGCCAATGAGACGGAGAAAAACAAGAATAAAAGTATTGATTACGCTAAAATTAAGAAGTTATGGGCTCAATGTGATAATTGCGAGAACTTGCTATATCTCAGATTCTTGAGAGAGAATCAAAGTGTTTGTAAAGAATGTGGATATTATCTGCAAATGAATAGTTCAGATAGAATAGAACTTCCAATTGATCGTGACACTTGGCGTCCTATGGATGAAGACATGTACACTCTAGATGTTCTTCAATTTTATTCTGAGAATGAACCTTCTCATTCTGATAATCTTAATTCTGAGGATGAATCTTATAAGGATCATATCACTTTCTATCAAATAGAGACAGGTTTAACTGATGCTATTCAAACAGGCATAGGTCAATTAAATGGTATTACTATCGCACTCGGAGTTATGGATTTTAAGTTCATGGGAGGTAGTATGGGCTCTGTAGTAGGTGAGAAAATAACCCGTCTGATCGAGCGCGCTACCGCGGAATCTCTTCCATTAATTATTGTGTGTGCTTCCGGAGGAGCACGTATGCAAGAAGGAAGTTTTAGTTTAATGCAAATGGCTAAAATAGCTTCTGCATTATATATTCATCAGAAGGAGAAAAAGTTGTTATATATATCGATTCTGACGTCACCGACAACTGGTGGAGTGACTGCTAGTTTTGGCATGTTGGGAGATATTATTATTGCCGAACCTAAAGCGTACATTGCATTTGCAGGTAAAAGAGTAATTGAACAGACATTAGGTCAGAAAGTGATTGAAGATTTTCAGGTGACTGAGCATTTATTTGGTCATGGTTTATTTGATCTGATCGTTCCACGTAATCTCTTAAAAGGTGTTCTGAGTGAACTATTTTGGTTTTACGTTTTACGGTCTTCCTTGTAAATAAATAAAAAGAAAAAAATGAACGTTGAGTTTCCTTATCAGGAAAAAGGATCAAATTGAGTTCCTTGTAACGGAAGTGACAGTGATACAGTTTCTTATCGCGGCGAAGGAGAGAATTGCTTTTCACCCCCTTCTTATTAATAATTTATGATCCTCGAGCCTATACTAACAATCCATATAGCCAATTCTCCGCTTTCAGAAATCAGATAAATTTTGGTCAGGATTCATGTTCTTCCACTATTTTACTTATATAGTAAAAAAAATAATGGATCTCTATATTGTAATATAGAACTCATTGTTGAACTCATCGAGATCTTATTAAAAAAAAATTGCCCCAACTGGAAATGCTTTTTTAGCATTTTCGGGAGAGACGGGGAAAGGAACAACGAACACTTGCATACATGTATTCTATGAAGAAGGACGAATGGGACCGCTTATTTGGTCCCATCACTTATTTGACCTTATAATTATTCTTTGTAATATGGATAAACATTTCATTGATTAAGTAAGGTACTCGTTCTATGATAATTCCTAACCTACTCCCTAACCTACTCCCTATCCTACCCTCTATTTTGGTGCCTTTAGTCGGCTTATTACTTCCGGCAATTACAATGGTTCTTTCTCATCTGTATATTCAGAATGACGAGATTTTATGAATCTGATCAAATCAGATTTAATAAATGGGTTTAGATCTTTCAATTGCAGAACAGATAGGATATCTATATCTATTTTAGATGATATAAGATAGAACTCTTATAGACACAAAATAGGTCTAAATATCCAAATTATATATCCTATCTATATATATACATGAATATGGATATTTATTCATATACATATACAGATAGGATATACACATATGTCAATAAATAGGTATGGGTCAATATGTTAATGTGGTCGGTTTTCTTTTTTCATACGGTATAGATATATATTCCAGGAGATATTTATACTCCACTGATCCAATGTTGTTTCTCAAATTGATAAATTAGGGAAGGACCCATTTGAAATGGATGGTAAGAATGGACAAGAAGACAAACTTGGCTGACTTAACTGAAAATTTATCTATCTATATAGATAGTTCATAAGAGTTTGGGAACCAAAGGATAAAAAAGTTGGCTATTCCCTCAACTTCAATAGGATGGAATTGAATACAATTTTTTATGAATCGTCGATCCAAATGGCTCTGGATAGAACCTATAACAGGGTCTCGAAAAAGAAGTAATTTCTTTTGGGCTTGTATCCTTTTTCTGGGTTCACTAGGATTTTTCCTAGTCGGGATCTCGAGTTATTTTGGTGAGAACCTGATACCCCTATTGTCATCTCAGCAAATACTCTTTGTTCCACAAGGAATTGTAATGTGTTTTTATGGTATTGCAGGTCTGTTCATTAGCTCTTATCTGTGGTGCACAATTTTGTTCAATGTGGGTAGTGGCTATAATAAGTTCGATAAAAAAAAAGGAATTGTATGTCTTTTTCGTTGGGGATTTCCCGGAATAAATCGTCGTATTTTCCCACGATTTCTTATGAAGGATATTCAGATGATCAAAATGGAAATTCAAGAAGGTATTTCCCCTCGTCGTGTTCTTTATATGGAAATAAAGGGCCGACAAGACATTCCTTTAACTCGTACTGGTGATAATGTGAACCTAAGGGAGATCGAACAGAAAGCCGCTGAATCAGCCCGTTTCTTGCGTGTATCCATTGAAGGGTTTTGAAATCGGGGGTGTCTTTATCCTCGACATACATTCAAATGTAAAAACATTTGAATATGGATCGAATCAAGGAACATGAATCAATATCCAATCAGGAAATTTCAATAAATATTCCATTTTCATACAATGAAATTTCAATAAATATTTCATTGTATGAAAATGGAACGATATAGGATCTTTACGAACAATATACTATTTTTATGAAATAGTAAATGATCTCCTTATGCTCCGTCTCACCCATTTTGAACAAACCTTTTACTTTTTTCCCGAGGATATTTTTTTGATCGGGATCAAACAATTACGCAATAGATCAATCTATGGATCCCATACCTCATTCTATCACTCGTACTTTGTCTAGATTTCGGACAGAACTGACAAGTGAATCAGGTTCGTTAGCAATTCACGAATTGGAAGTGTCCGAATATAAAGCATCAGCTTCCCTACGATATCTCGCATGTTTAGTAGTAATGCCTTGGGTAATTCCTATTTCATTACGGAAAGGTTTGGAGCCTTGGGTTACAAATTGGTGGAATACGGTTAAATCTCAGAAAATTTTTGATTATCTCCAGGAACAAAATGCTCTGGGAAGATTTGAGAAAATAGAAGAACTATTCTTGTTAGAAAGAATGGTGGAAGATTCTTTGGGAACACATTCACAATCTCTTCGTATAGAGATTCACAAAGAAACGATCCAATTGGTCGAAATGTACAATGAAGATTGTATCCAGATAATATCACATTTATTAACAAATCTAATAGGTTTTGCTTTTATAAGTGCTTATATCATTCTGGGTAAGAATAAACTCGCTATTTTCAATTCTTGGATCCAAGAATTCTTCTATAGTCTGAGCGATACAATGAAAGCTTTTCTAATTCTTTTAGCAACCGATCTATGTATTGGGTTTCATTCACCCCATGGTTGGGAACTTATTATCGATTCGATCTCCGAAAGTTATGGATTTGCCCATAATGAACGAATCATATCTGGTCTTGTTTCAACTTTTCCAGTCATCTTAGATACGATTTTTAAATATTGGATCTTCCGTCGTTTCAATCGTATATCTCCTTCACTTGTAGTAATTTATCATTCGATGAATGAATAAAGAATAGGTAGGTTTTTTTCTCCGACCGAAACAATTGAAACAGAATAATAAAGTGTTTTCCGTGTTCAGGAATTAGCTATTCCTCCCCTTCATTCTTCTCCTGGTGCGAGACTTCCGATTTCTTCTTTTTAGGTTTGGTTGAATCAATATAGTAGCAGAATTTTTGACAGGTAACTATGATAGCTACCTACTCTCACCCCAAAAATGATTTGGAACCAATAATTGAACCATGCAAAATAGAAATACTTATGAATGGGCGAAAAAGATGACTCGGTTAATTTCCGTCCTGGTCATGATACATATCATAACTCGGACATCCATTTCGAATGCATATCCCATTTTTGCACAGCAGGGTTATGAAAATCCCCGAGAAGCCACTGGACGTATTGTATGTGCCAATTGTCACTTGGCAAAAAAACCTGTGGATATTGAGGTTCCACAGTCCGTGCTTCCCAATACCGTATTTGAAGCAGTTGTTAAGATCCCCTATGATATGCAGATGAAACAAGTTCTTGCTAATGGCAAGAAAGGGGCTTTAAATGTAGGAGCTGTTCTAATTTTACCCGAGGGCTTTGAATTAGCCCCTCCGGATCGTATTTCCCCTGAGATTAGACAAAAGACGGGTAATCTTTATTTTCAGAACTATCGTCCCAATAAAAAAAACATTATTGTAATAGGTCCTGTTCCCGGTCAAAAATATAGTGAACTTGTGTTCCCCATCCTTTCACCAGATCCTTCTACTGATAAAGAAGCTCACTTCCTGAAATATCCCATATATGTGGGTGGCAATAGAGGAAGAGGACAAATTTATCCCGACGGGAGTAAGAGCAACAATACGGTCTATAGTGCTTCAGCAACAGGAAGAGTGAGCAAAATTTTACGTAAAGAAAAGGGTGGATATGAGATAACTATCGATAATACATCAGACGGTGGGCAAGTGGTTGACATTGTACCTCCAGGACCGGAGCTTCTTATTTCAGAAGGCGAATTGATCAAGGTCGATCAGCCATTAACGAATAACCCTAATTTGGGTGGATTTGGTCAAGGAGATGCAGAGATAGTACTTCAAGATCCATTACGTGTTAAAGGTCTTTTATTATTCTTAGCATCTGTCATTCTGGCACAGATATTTTTGGTCCTTAAGAAGAAACAATTTGAGAAAGTTCAATTGGCCGAGATGAATCTTTAGGTCCATAGATTTTTGAACATGAAGTTTACTTATTGATTCAAAAATGAATACCCCTTCGGAGCCTTTTATCCTTCTTCTCCCCTATATATTCTTGAGAAAATGTTCATTTAGATATATCTAAATTGGAATAAAATTGAAATAGGGAGTGACTCCATAAGCACTGGAACAGATCAACTTGTTGAACGATCCCCGATATGCTATATCGTGTACTATATACATGCCATTCCCTCCTTTCCTTGTCCAAACGATCCGGAAAATAGAGATAGATCGTAGGGAGGAGAGATGAGGAGAATAACTAAGCAATCTTGGAGAAGATTCCTATTTTCTCTGATCCCATTCTCCTATTTCATTATTCGAAGAACTAATTGGGTTTCCGATCTTGTCCTATTCGTCAATTCCTTCGTAATTTGAAGTTTTGTACGTTATACTGAAAATTCCTAAAGAAGGAAGAGCAGACAAGTAAGGGGCAATATCACTCATAAAAAAAACCTATAAAACTTTTGATAGGGTTTGTTCCTAATGAGAGAAAATGAATAAAAGGTGTTTTTCCTCCTCTTTTATTTTGTAAGCCAAAAAAATAGAAGAAAAGATTCTATATGCACATTTATATTCTCATAGTTCGGGTTTTTACAAAAACTTCGCATAATCTTCCATCAGAGAAATGAGCAAATATTTAGTACTTAATATTCTCCGTTTTTCTGTTGTTCCTTCGACATATATTGAAATTTGATCGATCCAAATTTTTCTTCCGATCATATAGCGGAAGAATAGATTGACTCATCACTTGACTGAAAGACATTGAATGAAGTAAATGACAGAGTCATTTTATTTGTACGAATCTTCTCTTCTAATTCAGATTAATATAGAAAGAATCTCAAAAAGAGATTTCGATAAGGCCTTACCCTTCAAAGAAGGGTAAGGCCTTATCGATTTTTCACTTTCGCATGTATACTATTTCCCACAGTAAGTGCATTTCCCCTACTATAGGGATGACCCTAATCCGGAATATGAACCATAGAAAAAGACACCCAGTAGACCAATCACGATAATACCAGTTACAGTACCTATCAACCAAAGAGGGATCCTTCCAGTGGTATCGGCCATTTCTCTTACTCCCTTTCACATTTTCTTAAGTGGTCATACTCGAGACATAAACAGTCATAGCATAGATAATTATGCGTATTGGATCTCTTCGAATGGAGTGAGAATATTATCATTGTTCCTAATTGAAAAAATAATTGGAGAATGGAACAGCAAGTACAAAAATTAGTAGCAACCCCCAGTAGAGACTGGTACGATTCAATTCAACATTTTGGTCGTTCGGGTTCGGTTGTGTCATATCTACATACTTCCTCTTCCTTTAGTATAGAGTTTATCGTTGGATGAACTGCATTGCCGATATTGATCCCAAGAAAAAAACTGTAGGGATAGCTAGCCCGTGAACGGCCAACCATCTAACTGTAAAAATTGGATAAGTTCTATCTATAGTCATTAGTGCCTCCTAAAAAGATCTAGTAAATTCATCGAGTTGCTCTAACGGATCGAAACGGCCAGTTACTAATGGAACCTCTTGTCGACTTTCTGTGAAATACTCATTTGGCCGGGGGCTCCCGAACACATCATAAGCCAAACCCGTGCTGACAAATAACCAACCTGCAATGAATAGAGAAGGTATGGTAATGCTATGAATAACCCAGTATCTAATACTAGTAATAATGTCAGCAAAGGAGCGTTCTCCCGTATTCCCAGACATGCTCAGCTCCATATATTATTGTAAAGTCAGTCAAGGGGGAATTGATCCCATGAAAGATAGAGATAAGGAAATGGAAAACTACTGATATCTTCTCCAATCCTTGTTCGATTGTCAATGTTATACCAAGGGTATCTTTAAAGTCTACTGGACCAGTATAGCTAGCTTTCTTCTGACACAGCAATACAATTTTGATGAGTATCGAGAAGGAACGGGATAGAATGATTCTGTTCCTGCCAGCAGTTATTCTATCTCTGTTTGGTCGACTAAATCCCAACAGAAAGAAGAAAGAGAATATTGCATGTTCCGAGGTCCGTCCGGGCGTAAGGAACCCCAACTCCCTCAATCGATGTTGTAACAATAGCATAGACCGTGGAAATTTTCGATTGGAATTAGCTTCTGCATACGGCTTTAGAACCGAAAAAGAGGATGAGTGCCGCGCTTGCAAAGGATATCAATCACTATCAATAAAACTCATCCAGAATATTATTCTTTTATATTCTTCCTTTTTCATTTCGACATGACATTATGCCCGTGTAGATGAACCCAGTAATTCAAATTGCACGGGGATCATTGGTGCTACGCAGATGTATGTTGCTTTTCCAATAGTATCCGGCACAGATGGAGTTATGCCACAGACTTATTATATAGTACCTTGTATTAACGAGTAGGTGTTACTTATTAGATAAAACCAAGTGGATAGTGCAATAGAACCTAGTCAATTTTAGGTATGTGAAATTACAAGTTACTCTTTGCAATAGGTGGAATTTCTGTAATATCGGGCTCTACTCGCTCTAATAATGAATATTGAAAAAACCTAATCCGTCTAGAGGGTCGAATGATTGGATCAATAAGATCGAGAAATGAAAGGACAAACTGGATATTCATATTCTTTCTTACACCTAAACGTGAAATTCACAAAACTTTGGCTATGTCTGTGGAGAGTTCCGGTCCAGTCTCTGGACCGATAGCTCTACTGGTAAAAAGATAATACCAGGTGATCCAATCGTACTGATTGAGAATTCATTCACCCTGTAAGAAGATTACATTCGACAATTTGTGAAGGGGTTTGCGGCGGGTGCTATTCATTAGTTGCTCGATGAATGTGGGGATTTCTAGGATAATGAAGAGATTTCTACTATAGATCTCCTCTCATCCATGTTCATTCATACATATCCTATAGTAGATATAGGATCCTGAATTGGTACGAATTGGGACAATTGATCTTTTGTATTCTGATCTCAAGGTTACGAAAATAAAAATTTAGGTAATTGTCTCATGAAGATATGTATAAACCATATTTCATTCAGTCCTTCCACGCCTACTATAATTAGTTATTTCGGTTTATTATTGGCTTCTATCATTTTCACCCTAGTCCTATTCATTAGTTCGAGCAAGATACAACTTATTCAAAATGAAGGAAGGGGAAACCCTCTCAGTTCACTATTTCAATTTCAATAATTTTGTTTATTCCCTCTATATAAATTTCTGATCATTGAGATTCATAGCAAATTAAGGGTATTATCCAGTATAGCTATTATCCCTACTTATTCCGTTGAATAGAAATGATTGAGGCTTTGCCATCCGGAATTGTGTTAGGTCTAATTCCTATAACTTTGGCCGGATTATTCGTAACTGCATATTCACAATACCGACGTGGTGATCAACTGGATATTTGATCCTGGAATATCCTCCAATTTCATTGGCCTCCTACTTTTCCTGGGAGGTCAGATTCCATTGCTCGTTCCAGTTGGAATGAATTATCGATAATTTTGAGGGTTGGATTTGATAGGAACAGAATCACGCTCTGTAGGATTTGAACCTACGGCATCAGGTTTTGGAGACCTACGTTCTACCGAACTGAACTAAGAGCGCTTTCTTTAATATTCGGAGATGAAGGAAAAATACCTTTTGTTGATACTCTTAGAGCAAAACACTTTCGCATCTGATACGATTCAATTATTTTATGTTCCCGTCGAATCGATATCAAATGATCTTTCGTTCCTTTCTTTCCATAGAAAAGAAGGGAAAGGTAGGGATGACAGGATTTGAACCTGCGACATTTTGTACCCAAAACAAACACGCTACCAAGCTGCGCTACATCCCTTCTAATCATTAGACAATGTTATTTTCATTTTATTTTATAGAATTAGAAATATGTTTCCCACATTTTTCCACCTTCATTTATCTTCGGTCTCGTGAGTGAAAAGACTTTATACATGTAGGGTCTATTATCTAGAATATCACTATTCATTATGGTGATGAAACATCTTTTTCCCTTTTCTATAAATAGGACCACAGCCCGGATCACATTATATATATTCATCAGTTCCGAGTTTTATCTAGGATTCATAACTATTGATATGGTTGAATCACTTACACATTATGATCAATAAGGAGAATTTACAATGCAAGATCTAAAGACCTATCTTTCCACAGCGCCTGTGTTAGCTATTTTATGCGTCAGTTTTTTAGCCGGCCTATTGATAGAAATCAATCGTTTTTTTCCAGATGCTCTTTTTCTTTCCTTTTTTTAATTTTTTCCTCCCCTTAAAGCCAAGGGAAAAAAGATTGTGCTAGATTGACTTCTCCTACCTCTTGGAGAAATTAGTGCATTCAGCCCCAAAAAGGATCTAAGTTTAGGACTGGAAGGGGGTAGAATTCAAGTAGAAATATCGATCTAAAGATTCTTTCCACATTCAATTTTGTAAGTAAAACTGAAAACTCACTCCTGATCAATCATTTTTTTACTTTCAAATGTTTCACCGTAGGATCTCCGGCTATCAACTTCTATCCCTTTTTCCCTTTTTCTTTTTGAGGTCGAAAAGCAAAACCCAATATTCTAAGTTTATGGCCAAGAGCGGAGATATAAGAGTAACAATTACTTTGGAGTGCACTAGTTGTACCCAAGATAGTGTTTATAAAAGATTCCCGGGGATTTCTAGATATACGACTCGGAAAAATCGACGCAATACACCTATTCGATTGGAATCAAATAAATTTTGTCCCTATTGTTACAAGCATACCATTCATGGAGAGATAAAAAAAAGAGATTAAACGTACTACTCCTACCCATGGATAGGAATAAATCACAGATATAAAAAGAAATGGTATTTCAACAAGATCTTTAATGGAACAATATTTTAAAAAGATTTGGAATAAATAGTATTCAAAAGGTTCATGAAACAAACTATGGATAAACCCAAGCGATCTTTTCGTAGACATTTGAAACCAATTCGCAGACGTTTGAAACCAATTCGTAGACATTTGAAACCAATTCGTAGACATTTGTCACCTATTAGGTCGGGAGATCGGATCGATTATAAAAATATGAGCCTAATTAGTCGATTTATTAGTGAGCAAGGAAAAATATTATCCGGCCGAGTGAATAGATTAACTTCAAAACAACAACGTCTAATGACTAACGCTATTAAACGAGCTCGTATTCTATCTTTGTTACCTTTTCTTTATAATGAAAACTAATTTGATCCATGGGAAATAAGCCTACTCCTTAATCAAATCGGAGCTGGAATATATGTTCGATAAAGATGCAGATCTTGAGTCTATTGTTGAAAAAGTCAACAGGATTTCATTTTTGGAAAAGAATTGGATTGAATTCTTTTCGTTCATTTCCAATCCAATATGAAAAAACTTTTCAATATTTCGACCTTCCCGGAGGGAATTCTCCGGGAGAATCTGTTCTATCCATTCCATCTTTACCTATTTATTTCATCTATACCTAACCTATTTCATCATACGATAAGTTGTTCAAGATGGTGGAAAAGCAATTACTATCTAATATAGCTATTTGTGCAAGTGTTTTACGATTTGGAAGCAACTGCCTCTTGTACAAATATTGGATGAATCTATTATAAGAAACCCCATTGGCACGAGCTGCTGCATTGATCCGAGTAATCCACAAACGACGAAGATCTCTCTTGCGTTTACCTCTATCTCGGTGGGCGGAAACTAAGGCTCTAGCTTTCCGTTGGTTAGCAGTTCGAAAAAGTTTCGAATGGGCCCCTCGAGAGCCTGATACAAATGCAAGAATTTTTTTCCGACGTTTTCGAGCTATATATCCACGTTTCACTCTGGTCATTGAAGTTTACTCTCATGAATCGCTAATATTTTTCTCGGTTAGTCATTTGTTTTGTTTGGTCCATTGAGAATAACACTGATTCTTCTTATTTAGAAAATAAAAGTTCCAATGGCTTTTGCTACTGCAACCTTCCCAACCATAATTCCCTTTGGATAGGCATCTTCCTGGTAGGCAAGGACTGGGACCTTGTACTGAGAATGGGAAAAAATCATGGGTTTCATCGTTTCTATGGTTCTTTCTCCAACGGTAAGGTCCTCTCTATACGCCGGAGCCTTTTATTCATTTCCGAAATATGAGATGAGTATGTTATCGGTAACTTGTATGGTTTACCATCTCCAGCTCTACTCTTGAATCATTAAGTAATAAATACTCTCATTACAAGATCTATTAATACAGTAACGACATGTAATTCTGGGGTTGGCCAGGTAGCTGACCCTGTTGTTCCGTTCTCGCGGCAATATGAGCATAAACTTTATGCTTCTTCAATTTGCATGATTTCCCCGCTCAATGGATTGATGACCATTCGCTACCAATGAGGAATTGCTTTTCATCCCACATCAAGGTGATTGGATTTGCACCAATGGAAACCATAAATTTCATCCCCGGTAAGGTTAGATGATGGATCTTGATTACAGCGGGAAAATTCTTCTGTTATTCCGTTGTAAGAATTTCCCAGTCTGTTTAAGTTTCTGATCCAAACGAGTCGCACATACACCCTAGCACATACTCCTCTACGCTGAGGACATCCTCGAAGAGCAGGAGATTTTTTTCTATTCTCTATTGGCTGTCTTGCATTTCTAATAAGTTGTTGAATAGTGGGCATTCTAGCTGTATTGTATGCGGAATCAACTGGTTCGGATTGATCCTAACCATACCATATCAGGTGATTATGAAATGAATCACTTTCCCCCCCTTTTTTTTGAAAAGGAACAAAGAGATCACAGTTTACAGTTTATTATAAAACTAAATGAAAAAGAGGATCTTCCGCTATGAGATCAACCTTCCGCTACGACATCAACAATGCCATAAGCTTGGGCTTCTGTTGCTGACATAAAAACATCTCTGTTCAGGTCCCGTTGAATGACCTCTCCGGGGTGGCCCGTTCTTTCTATATAACATTTGGTTATGTAATCGCGAAGCATCGTTACGTGTTTCGATTCGTTATGAAAATCTGCAGCCGATCCGTCATAATAGGAACTAGCAGGTTGGTGGATCATAACCCTAGCGTGAGGTAATGCTATACGTTTAGGCATTTCTCCCCCGATTAGGATGAAAGATCCCATTGAAGCAGCTACCCCCATGCATATTGTATGTACATCTGGTACTATTGCTTGCATCATATCGAAAAGACCTACCCCTGGTATTACTGATCCACCGGGACAGTTGATAAATGAGAAAATATCTTTATTTGCATCTTCTGCACTCAAATATACCATGAGACCCATGAGTTGATTTGCAATCTCGTGATTGATATCCTGAGCCAAAAAAAGTAATCTCTCTCGATAAAGTCGGTTGTATAAGTCGACCCAAGTTGCATCTTCATCTCCAGGGGCTCGGAAAGGCACTTTTGGAACACCAACGGGCATTTTTTTTAATGGAAAGAAGTGAAGCACTATACTCTAATATGGGAACGTAAAGTATATGAAGTTGTGTAACATATGAACTCTGGATGGATGGTATAGGGGAGGTTTTGAACCTATCTGGAAATAGAGCTTTAGATGGATCAAAGATCCATGTAAAAGATCCTTCCATTATTCGAGTTGATAATGTAACGAATCACACTTTTACCGCTAAACTATACCCGCCACGATCCGATTGTAACATACGGATCGATCTTTTGTCCAACCAACCCATTTATCTTTTTTTTAGTCTTTTCCGGATAACTTCGATCAGAGAACGATAAGCCCCATTCACTATTAAAATGATTAAAATTATCAAGCATGAAACATTTTGTATAATTTGAGTCCATAAAGTCTTTTTTATCGTAACTGGGCCGATGGATCACAAATAGAGATTCCGAAAATTGCTTTAGAGTTGTTTTAGTTGCAATAAGTAATTTCTGAAGGGACTCCATTTTATCGATAGGCAAGTTTATTGAAAAAAAACTTGAGGAAACCAAGAATTCTGGTCATACTATTGACAACTTCCCGATAACTTTCATATTATAAAGAATAGATTGGTGGCCCCTATCGTCTAGTGGATCAGGACATCTCTCTTTCAAGGAGGCAACGGGGATTCAACTTCCCCTGGGGGTACCATGATCCATTCGTTAGGTATCCTAAATAATTTTCAATTACTGTCTTGTTCCTGGGTCGATGCCCGAGTGGTTAATGAGGACGGACTGTAAATCCGTTGGCAATATGCCTACGCTGGTTCAAATCCAGCTCGACCCAACCAATATCATCAATACCAATCTATCGGTATGGTTATATTCATGCTAATCATGAATGAAAAGATAATTGGTTATTGAACCCCGGCATCGATATCTATTCATATCGTAGATGCCCGATTCCGTATGAATCGATACATTTCAAAAATGAAAGAGAAGATTAAGATATTTAATCGACCTAGCACTCGCATAATCTATATGACCTATCTAGCACCTATCATGGAATAAATATTATCCAATAGTAGGTGAACTGTACTGTATTGGGATTGTAGCTCAATTGGTTAGAGTACCGCCCTGTCAAGACGGAAGTTGCGGGTTCGAGTCCCGTCAGTCCCGATCCATTAGATACATTCACCAGATCGATAATTCAGTTTGGAAAAAGACCCTTCTTTCGAGGATAAAATATAATAATCATATTTTATCTACAAGAAATATTCTTCCCTCACCGAAGAATAAAATTTATCTATCAAAAACATAGGAAGATCAATAGATTTTAGGGTGACACAGAGGTAGTCCTTCTAAGTCAGAATCCCACAGAGATCCCTATAGATAATTCCCAATGATTTTTAGGAGATCTTCCTTCTGTTCTTCCCCAGGAATATTGTTACTATTTCATGCTAATACTTCTTTTTCATGATCGATAGCCAGTGGATTTCTAGACACTCTATTTTATTTCCAAGAATGATCATGTCAGGATCTGGACGGACTAGTCCTTATCATTCCAGGGTCATGGGTGGGCCTCTGGATAAATTCGATATGGGATACTTCTATATCATCACCGAAGCGGGATAGATTCACAATTCCATCTAAATCGTGGAGATCCAAGCAAAATATCTCTCATGTCTGACGAACGTCTTCTGGAGGAGCATAAGGTTCTTATTCGTACGAATCCTATTCTGTCGAAATTATACCAGACATGTGTTGATCGGAACGTTTTCTGATGCACGTAAGTTTTTACTACTAGTCTTATCAAAAGTGATCGTATTAGGTTATACTATTTCCATCGAAGAATTCATTCAATCCATTAGTTAGATTCCGTTACTCGAACCAATTCTATCAATGAAATACATCTATTTCATTGATCTTGAAAGAAAGATTCATTCATCTCTATGAGATCAAAATGAGATCAAAATGAGATCAAATCTCGAGCTATTTTTGAACAAAGTTAAAATAAGGAGATCATGGAAGTAAATACCCTTGCATTTATTGCTGTTCTACTGTTCCTTGCAGTTCCTACTGCTTTTCTACTTATCCCTTACGTCAAAACGGCCAGTGCAAGCAGTGGAAGCAATTGATTTTGATGAAAATCAATTGATTGCTGATCACTAGATAGATCTTTATGATCCAGATCATAAGTATAAAATAGGTTATGAGATCTTTTATATTACAACAATACAGGGTAGGGTGGATCTATTGTATTACAACAATACAGGGTAGGGATTGCTTTTAATTTTTTTTTTTTTGAAAAGAAAAAAAGTAGTACAAAAGAATATCTAACCTTTTCTTTTGTACTACTTCTTCTTTTACACCCATATATGGATAAATATATCTTAATGGTACTTATCCATATACGGTAAATGTAGGATGAAGGACCTCGTACCATAAAATAGCGGAGCTGATCACATCACCTTCTTCCTGCTCCTGGAAAAATAGACCCAATGCAGACAGACTTAATTCTGAACGTACTTGCGGATTCTTTAGGATCAAAGTTGAACATATTTTTTCGGTACGAACATCTATATCTAGCACTTTAAATGGTATATGAAAAAGCAAAGGAATCTATGACTTATGTCCCATATTTTTCCGAGAACGGAATTCATATCAGATCCGATCAATTCGGAACCATCCGATAAAACAGGGACTCTTTCTATTCCTACTAAAAAAGAGAAGAGAGATCGTTCTTCAGTGGAAGAAATGAGATTATCGACTCATTCTAGAAAAGAACTAATGAATTCAAACCTGTTGAAGAAAATAAGATTTTTCATAGGAAAATGATAATGATAAGGGATTACGTACATCCCTTACGGGGATAAAGAGGAAATAATTCCATGTAGAGTGTTTCAATTTGGAACGAAGATTCAATATTACTGGATCCTTATGGAACAGAATATATTACCATGCATGATATGGAAGGAACGCAATAATTGATTCTTAAGCATTACCATTATAGCCCACTTCTCCCCCATACTACGAGTGAAAGGGAAAATGTAAAAACTACCATTAAAGCAGCCCAAGTTATACCGACTATATCCATACGGATCATGTTTTCTAAAAAATAATGATTTCATCATCGAGATGATAAGGGAACTATTAACCATAGTGCAAAGTTGAAGTTGAAATGAATGGTCCACCTTTGCATTCTGAACGTTACTGACGTTCGAGCTGATATGAGAGATCAATAAATCCATTTGTTCATTGACCAACAAGTTACTATAACTAACTCGAGGGTCGTACATTCACGACGGAATCGGGATCAAATGTACGTAACTCACTATCTATATTGATAATATGTACCAATATGTCTCCAGAGGTTCTGTAATGGAAATACAGACTTTTCCTTCCATTTACTTACCTCAACAAGGCGACACCCGGATTCGAACTGGGGATGGAGGATTTGCAGTCCTCTGCCTTACCGCTTGGCTATGTCGCCGAGATATGGGAATCCCATGGACAGATCGAATCATTTGTCCTTTCAAGTCATTCGTCCGTCCTTTAAGTATAGTATGAGATGTATGCTAAAGTCAACCATAAAGGAAATGGATCTAATTTGTTCTCCGTCTTTCTTTCGATCTGACTATTTTCATTAGGAAATTTTCTAAGTGAGATTAACATTTAAGAATGGTTTGATTCATTCGTTCATAGCTCCATTTCACGTGGTTGGAAGAAAGTATCAAAGTACCTCTTCCTTATCCTTTTTTTTTCAAATTGGAAGTATATCTGGATACGGGTAGAATTTCATGGGATATAGTGAAGACTTAATATACATCCGAATCTTTTTTGTCGGATTGATCCATATAGATCAATCGGGAATAATTGAATATATTTTTCTACAGATGGGAAACTTCCAATGCGATTAGATGAAAATGAGGGAGCGTTTACAATCCCTGAATTTGGTAAGATACAATTTGAAGGATTTTGTCGTTTTATCGATCAGGGCTTGATGGAAGAACTTCATGATTTTCCAAAAATTGAGGATATAGATAAAGAAATTGAATTCAGGCTTTTTGGTAATGAATATGAATTAGCAGAACCTTTCATCAAAGAGAGAGATGCTGTATATCAGTCCCTTACATATTACTCTGAATTATATGTACCAGCAAGATCGATTCGGAGGAATAGTAGGAAGATACAGAAACAAACTGTATTTCTCGGAAATATTCCTTTAATGAATTCCCATGGAACATTTGTAGTAAATGGGATTTACAGAGTCGTGGTTAATCAAATATTAATAAGTCCTGGTATTTATTACCGTTCAGAATTAGACCATAATAGAATTCATTATATATATACTGGCACTCTGATTTCAGATTGGGGAAGAAGATCGAAATTAGAGATCGATGTGAGAGAAAGGATATGGGCTCGTGTAAGCAGAAAACAAAAAATATCTATTCCAGTTCTATTATCAGGTATGGGTTTAAATCTCGAAGAGATTCTGGACAATACTCGCTATCCCGAAAGATTTTTATTTTTATTGAAGAAGGAGAGGGGGGAGCGGGAGGAATATCTATGGTCGAGGGAAAAAGCCATTCTGGAGTTTTATAAAAAACTCCACTGTATAAGTGGCGATTTGGCATTTTCCGAGTTTCTATGTAAAGAATTGCAAGAAAAATTTTTCCGAAAAAGATGTGAATTGGGAAAGATTGGTCGACGAAATCTGAACCAAAAACTGAACCTTGATATACCTGAGAACGAGATTTTTTCATTACCACAAGATGTATTGGCTGCTGTGGATTACCTTATCGGGGTGAAATTTGGAATGGGTACACTCGATGATATAGATCACCTCAGAAATCGACGGATTCGTTCTGTAGCAGATTTATTACAGAATCAATTTAGATTAGCTCTAGGTCGTTTAGAAGATGCAGTTAAAAGAACTATACACAGAGCAACCAAGCGCAGATCAACTCCTCAGAACTTGGTCACTTCAACTCTATTAAAAAACACTTTTCAAGATTTTTTTGGTTCACACCCCTTATCCCAATTTTTGGATCAAACTAATCCATTGACGGAAATAGCTCATGGGCGAAAATTGAGCCATTTAGGCCCTGGGGGCTTAACAGGGCGAACTGCTAGTTTTCGGACACGGGATATTCATCCCAGTTATTATGGGCGTATTTGTCCAATCGATACGTCCGAAGGAATGAATGCTGGACTTGTTGCATCATTATCTATTCATGCAAAGATTGGTGATTGTGGTTCTTTACAAAGTCCATTCTATAAGATCTCCGAGAGATCGAGAGAAGAACATATGGTTTATCTACTACCGGGAGAAGATGAGGATGAATACTATCGGATAGCTACGGGAAATTCTTTGGCGTTAAATCAAGGAATTCAAGAGGAACAAATTACTCCAGCTCGATACCGACAAGAATTTATAGTTATTGCATGGGAACAAATCCATTTCAGAAGTATTTTTCCTTTCCAATATTTTTCCGTTGGAGTTTCCCTTATTCCTTTTCTCGAACATAATGATGCGAATCGCGCTCTAATGGGTTCTAATATGCAGCGTCAAGCAGTTCCACTTTTTCGACCCGAGAAGTGCATTGCCGGAACTGGGTTGGAAGGTCAAGCAGCTCTAGATTCAGGAAGTGTAGCTATAGCTACACAAGAGGGAAGGATCGAGTATATCGATGCTGTAAATATAACTTCATCGGTTAATGGAGACACTGTACGAACAGAATCGGTTATATATCAACGTTCTAATACCAATACTTGTACGCATCAAAAACCTCAAATTCGTCAAGGGGAATGTGTAAAGAAGGGACAAATTCTGGCGGATGGTGCGACTACGGTAGGGGGAGAACTATCTTTGGGAAAAAACGTTTTAGTAGCTTATATGCCATGGGAAGGATACAATTTCGAAGACGCAATACTCATTAGTGAACGTCTGGTATATGAAGATATTTATACCTCTTTCCATATCGTAAGATACAGGATTGAAATCTGTATGACGAGCCAGGGTCCTGAAAGAATCACTAGAGAAATACCTCATTTAGATGCTCATTCACTTCGTCATTTGGACGAAAATGGTCTTGTAATGCTAGGATCTTGGATAGAAACAGGTGATGTTTTGGTAGGTAAATTAACGCCTCAAACAATAGAAGAATCATTATGTACCCCAGAAGGAAGATTATTACAAACCATATTTGGTATTGAGGTATCCACTGCGAGAGAAAATTGTCTCAGAGCACCTATAGGTGGAAGGGGTCGAGTTATCGACGTGAGATGGATCAATAGAGTAGATGATTCCGGTGATAATGCGGAAACAGTCCACGTATATATATCACAAAAACGTAAGATACAAGTGGGTGATAAAGTAGCTGGAAGGCATGGTAATAAAGGTATTATTTCAATAGTTTTGCCCAGACAAGATATGCCCTATTTGCAAAATGGAATACCAGTTGATATGGTATTGAATCCATTAGGGGTACCTTCACGAATGAATGTAGGACAGATCTTTGAATGTTTGCCCGGTTTAGCAGGAAACCCGATGAACAAACATTATAGAATAACCCCTTTTGACGAAAAATACGAGCGAGAAGCTTCGAGAAAACTAGTGTTTCCTGAACTTTACAAAGCTAGTGAGCAAACAGCTAATCCATGGGTATTCGAACCAGATCATCCTGGAAAACATAGATTAATTGATGGAAGAACAGGAGATGTTTTTGAACAACCTGTTACAATAGGAAAAGCTTATATGTCGAAATTGAGTCATCAAGTTGATGAGAAAATACATGCACGTTCGAGTGGACCTTATGCACGGGTTACACAACAACCTCTTAGAGGAAAATCCAAACGAGGGGGGCAACGAATAGGAGAAATGGAAGTTTGGGCTCTAGAAGGTTTTGGTGTTGCTTATATTTTACAAGAGATGCTTACTCTCAAATCTGACCATATTAGAACTCGTAATGAAGTACTTGGTGCCATTATCACTGGAGGGCCAATACCTAAACCTGACACTGCTCCAGAATCTTTCCGATTGCTCATTCGAGAATTACGATCTTTAGCTCTAGAATTGAATCATGCTATTATATCTGAGAAAAACTTTCAGATAGATAGAGAGAAAGTTTGATCACAATAAATTGAGATTTTTTATGATTGACCAGAATAAACATCAACAACTTCGAATTGGATTAGCTTCTCCCGAACAGATTTGTGCTTGGTCCGAAAAAATTTTACCTAATGGTGAGATAGTTGGACAGGTGACTAAACCTTATACTCTACATTATGAAACTAATAAACCAGAAAGAGATGGATCGTTTTGTGAAAGAATCTTTGGACCTATCAAAAGTAGAGTTTGTTCTTGTGGAAATTCTCCAGGGATTGGAAATGAGAAGATAGATGCAAAATTTTGCACACAATGTGGAGTTGAATTCGTTGATTCTCGAATTCGAAGATATCAAATGGGATACATTAAACTGGCATGTCCGGTGGTTCACGTATGGTATTTGAAACGCCTTCCCAGTTATATTGCGAATCTATTAGCTAAAACTCGGAAAGAATTAGAAGGTCCAGTATACTGCGATGTGTGACTTGATCACAAGTTCCGATCATACAGATCCGTAATCAGGAACTGTCATCCTATTAAATCTCATTGGGATGCCTTTAGCTCTGACATGACCCTCCAGAGGAGTAGCATGAAGCTCAGAATTATAAGCATCTTTTCAAGATGCTGAGAAAGAGGAATTAGTCCAGGGTTTAGATATTCTGTATCAAATTGCTCATTGAACTTCGTGAAAACACTTCTTTCAGATAATGGAATTTGAAATTCATTCTCTTTTATTTGGGTTAGCCTGAATAGAGGTATTCCGGACCGAAGATATGGCTATAGGAGTCTATTCATCGCACATATGCTTCGATCAATAGTATTGTAACCATCGAAGTAAAGCAAAGCAAGCAGGAACCTAAAGGATCAAATGGAACGAGATAAAGACAAGTAAATCCCTAATTGAAGGTCTTTCAAGAAGAAAAGGATTGTTCGAAAGGGAGGAGACTGCTCAATAATTCCATATCTATGTTGTAGAATCATAACATAAAGGAATACTCAACTCAATTTCACTTGGAACTTGAGCAGAGAGTAGCGATCTCTCTTCAGAGCGAAAAAGAGTTTTTTGCATCTTTTTTTTTTTAGTTACTTGAGCCGGATGAGAGGAAACTTTCACGTCCGATCCTGAAGGGGGGGGAAATCTTAGAATAACCTATCCAAATCTTTTTCTTGCTAGGCCCATAGCTAACAAACCAACTTTATTGAGATCACGGGGTACATTCGATTATGAGATTCAATCCTGGAAAGAGATTATTCCTCATTACCTCTCTGCTCGTCCTTATTACCTCTTTCCTCGGGGTTCTGGAACATTTAAAGAGAGAGAAATAGCTACTGGGGGAGATGCTATCGGGAAACAACTAATGGGTCTGGATCTGCAAATGATTATAGATCGTTCACATATGGAATGGAAGAACTTGGTGGAATTGAAATGGAATAGATTGGAAGAGAACCAAGAATATACTGTGGATAGAAGGGAGGATGAAAAAATTAGAAGAAGAAAGGATTTTCTGGTTGGACGCATGAAATTGGCTAAACATTTTCTCCGAACAAATATAGAACCAAAATGGATGGTCTTATGCCTATTACCAGTTCTTCCTCCCGAACCGAGGCCAATCGTTCAATTAGGTGAAGGTGGACTTATTACCTCGTCAGATCTAAATGAACTTTATCGAAGAGTTATCAATCGGAATAATACTCTTACAAATTTATTAACAAGAAGTGGATCTGAGTCATTTGTTATTTATCAAACAAAATTGGTCCAGGAAGCCGTAGATGCACTTCTCGATAATGGTATCTGCAGACGACCAATTAGAGACAGTCATAATAGGCCTTATAAATCGTTCTCAGATGTGATCGAAGGCAAAGAGGGAAGATTTCGTGAAAATTTACTAGGCAAACGAGTTGATTATTCAGGTCGTTCCGTTATTGTGGTGGGTCCCTTTCTATCATTGTACCAATGTGGATTACCCTCAGAAATAGCAATAGAGCTTTTTCAAGCATTTTTAATTCGTAGTCTCATCGGACGACATATTGCTCCCAACCTAAGAGCTGCTAAAAGTATGATTCGAGATAAGGGACCCATTGTATGGGAAGTACTTCAAGAGGTTATGCAAGGACATCCCATATTGTTGAATCGAGCACCTACCTTACACAAATTGGGAATACAAGCGTTTCAACCTATTTTAGTAGAAGGACGTGCCATTCGTTTACATCCATCGGTTTGTGGGGGATTTAATGCAGACTTCGACGGAGATCAGATGGCTGTCCATGTACCTTTATCTCTGGAAGCTAGAGCAGAAGCTCGTTTACTCATGTTTTCTGAGACAAATCTTTTGTCTCCAGCTATCGGGGATCCTATTTCTATACCGACTCAGGATATGCTTCTTGGACTTTATATATCAACGGTCCAAAATAGTCAAGGTATTTATGGGAATAGGTACCATCCGTATCACTCGGAAAATAAACGCTTTTCTTGTAAGAAACCTTCCTTTTATAGTTATGATGATGTGCTCAGAGCTTACCGACAGAAACGAATTGACTTATACAGCCCCTTATGGCTCCGGTGGGGGGAAGTGGATTTACGTATCATTACCTCAGTAAACCAAGAAGCCCCTATCGAAGTTCAATACGAATCTTTGGGTACTTTCCACGAAATCCATGAACATTATCGAATAAGAAAAGGTAGAATGGGAGAAATCCTTAATATATACATTCGAACAACTGTTGGTCGTACTCGTTTCAATCGAGAAATGGAAGAAGCCATACAAGGGTTTGCCTGTTCTGAACACCCAAATAAATCACTACCAGCTCTCAGGATCTAATGTTATTGATCTTATGATTTTTTCATTAGTGCAGATATAGAGATCGAGGAAGCCTTCGAATAACCGGCTTGAACCCATTGCTTAATCCTGCTCATGAAAATATGGAGATTTTTCCTTATGAAGGAACGAACTAGATTGCTCTTTGATAATTTGCCCTTTTATAATAAAGTGATGGATAAAACTGCCATTAAAAAGCTTATTAGCAGATTAATAGATCACTTCGGAATGACATATACATCACATATCTTGGATCAACTCAAGACTTCAGGTTTTCAACAAGCTACTGATACAGCTATTTCATTAGGAATTGATGATCTTTTAACAGCGCCTTCCAAAGGATGGCTCGTCCAAGATGCGGAGCAACAAGGTTATGTTTCGGAGAAACAGAATCATTATGGGAATGTACATGCAGTGGAAAAATTACGTCAATCGATTGAGATATGGTATGCTACCAGTGAATATTTGAGAAAAGAAATGAATCCGAATTTTAGCATGACTGATCCTTTAAATCCAGTACATGTGATGTCCTTCTCAGGAGCTAGGGGAAGTACATCTCAGGTTCACCAATTAGTAGGTATGAGAGGATTAATGTCAGATCCTCAAGGACAAATCATCGATCTACCCATTCGACGGAATTTACGCGAAGGGCTCTCTTTAACGGAATATATTATTTCCTGTTATGGGGCTCGTAAAGGAGTTGTGGATACTGCTGTACGAACAGCAGATGCTGGATACCTCACACGTAGACTCGTTGAAGTAGTTCAACACATTGTAGTACGTAGAACAGATTGTGGCACTATCCAAGGTATTTTCGTAAGTCCCATTCGAGGTCGAGAGAGGGACAGAAATGAAATTGTTGTACGAACACAAATACTGATTGGCCGTGTGCTAGCAGACGATGTATATATAAATAGGAGATGCATTGCCACGCGCAATCAGGATATTGGAGTTGGACTTGCCAATCAATTAATAAACCTTCGAACACAACCAATATATATACGAACCCCCTTTACTTGCAAGAGTATATCTCGGATTTGTCAATTATGTTATGGTCGGAGTACTACTCACAGTCACTTGATTGAATTAGGAGAAGCAGTAGGTATTATTGCGGGACAATCCATTGGAGAACCAGGAACTCAACTAACACTAAGGACTTTTCATACCGGGGGGGTATTTACTGGTGATATTGCAGAACATATACGAGCCCCTTTCAATGGAAAGATTGAATTCAATGAAAATTTGGTTTATCCCACACGTACACGTAATGGACATCCTGCTTATCTATGTAATAATAACTTATCCATTACTATTGATGGTCAGGATCAAGTACAGAACTTAACCATTCCGCCACAAAGTTTGCTTTTGGTTCAGAATGATCAATATGTGGAATCGGAACAGCTTATTGCCGAGGTTCGTGCTAGAACATCTTCCTTCAAGGAAAAAGTTCGCAAAAATATATATTCTGACTTAGAAGGAGAAATGCACTGGAGTACCAATGTGTGTCATGCACCTGAATATGTACAGGGTAATGTTCATCCTATACTCAGGACGGGTTATCTATGGATATTATCGGGAGGTATATATGGATCCCGTGTAGTACCCTTTCCATTTCATAAGTATCAGGATCAAGTATATGTTCAACCTTTTGTTGCCAAACATCAATCACTTTCCGATTCTTACGTGGATCAAGTGGAACATAGATCAGGTGACTCAAATTGCTATGAGAAGGAAGAACAAATCTTCAGTTATTCAGAAACTGAAACTGATCGGACCATATCCAACGAGCATCGAGACTCTATTTATGTCTTTTCCCCTAATAATTACAATATTAAAGGGAAAAAGCAAATGAATCGATTCATCGTCTCGTTGCAGTGTGATAAAGAATGGGAAAAAAGAATAATACCTTGTCCTGATGCGATTCTTAGAATACCCAAAAGTGGTATTCTACAGAGAAATTCCATTTTTGGATATTCTAACGTAGAACATGGAATACCTGATGGGTCGAATATGACAACACCCTTTTCCCTAGATTTATCGAGGGAAGGGGACAACTTGCAGATTAAAATGAGCTATTCTATTTCGTATGAAGATGGTGAACGAATCCAAGTAAGTATTCCATTGGTGCGAACTTGTCTAGGATTTGATTGGGAACAAATAGATTCTATAGAATCTGAGGCTTATGTTTCTCTTATTTCAGTAAGAACAAATAAGATCGTTAACAATATGGTTCAAATTAGCTTGATGAAATACCCCCCTTTTTTCATGGGGAGAAGGGACAATAAAACAAGTTCAAATTTGATGTTCCATAACAATTTGGACCACACTAATCTTTTCTCTTCCAATGGGGCGAGTCAATTAATTAGTAAGCATCAAGGAACTATTTGTTCATTATCTAATGGGAAAGAAGACAGTGGATCTTTTATGGTTCTATCACCATCCGACTATTTTCGAATCGTTCTATTCAATGATTCTAAATGTTATGATACGGGAAATCAATCAAATAGAAAGGATCCTATGAGAAAAATCATTGAATTTTCAGGTCTCTTGGGTAATTTACATAGTATAACCAACCGTTTTCCATCCTCCCATTTTCTAACTTATAAAAAAGTATTATCAAAGAAACATTCCATTTTCCACAATTCTTTCAATACTTTCCAAGTACCTAAATATTATTTCATGGACGAAAATATGATAATTTATCATTTCGATCCGTGCAGGAACATCATTTCCAATCTATTGGGTCCAAATTGGTGCTCTTCCTCATCCGAATCCGAATTCTGCGAAAAAACATTTCCAGTAGTTAGTCTTGGACAATTGATTCCTGAAAGTGTATGGATATCCGAGGATGAACCACTCCCCGAATCTGGTCAAATTATAGCAGTTGATGAGGAATCTTTAGTCATTAGATCAGCTAAACCTTATTTGGCTACTCGAAAAGCGACTGTCCATAGTCATTATGGAGAAATTCTTGACAAAGGAGATACATTGATAACATTGATATATGAAAGGTTCAAATCCAGTGATATAATTCAAGGTCTTCCTAAAGTTGAACAATTGTCAGAAGCCCGTTTGAATAATTCAATATCGATGAATCTGAAAGAAAGTTTTGAAAATTGGACCGGAGATATGACAAGATTTCTTGGAAGTCTTTGGGGGTTATTCATAAGCGCTAGGATAACTATGGAACAAAGTCAGATTCATTTGGTCAATCAGATTCAAAAAGTTTACCGATCCCAAGGGGTACGAATTGGTGATAAGCATATAGAGATTATTGTACGCCAAATGACATCGAAAGTCTTAATTTCAGAAGATGGAACGGCTAATGTTTTTTCACCGGGGGAACTCATTGGATTATCACGAGCACAGAGAATGGATCGTGCTCTGGAAGAGGCAATCTACTATCAAACCATGTTATTAGGAATAACAAGGGCATCTCTGAATACTCAAAGTTTTATATCCGAAGCGAGTTTCCAAGAAACTGCTCGGGTCTTAGCTAAAGCTGCTCTACAAGGTCGTATCGATTGGTTGAAAGGCTTGAAGGAAAATGTTATTCTCGGGGGGATGATACCTGCCGGTACTGGGCAACATATTCACCGTTCAGGGAAACGAAACGGAATAGATCCAAGAATAGGGAATAGGAATCTATTTAGCAACAAAGTGAAGGACATTTTATTTCATCATGACAAAGTAGATTTTTTTTCCTTTCAAGGCAATTCTCACAAATATCACAAGATATTAAAACAGCAATTAAAATAGTCTTGAGAAATAGTCTTGAGAAATAGATTTCTTGTTATGTTCATGAATATCTCTTCTATAATAGGAAGAATATCAAATATTCTATGAGTGAGAACGTTTCTATCACGTACTAGACAGACAGGCAATCTTTGAGATGTAATTGATTCCGTTGGAATAATTAGATATTACGATACATTTTATTTCGCTATTTTGGGGAGGAAAGCGAACGATAATGAGCAAAAGATATTGGAACATTGATTTGGAAGAGATGATGGAAGCAAGAGTTCATTTAGGGCATAAAACTAGGAAATGGAACCCTAAGATGGCACCTTACATTTTTACAGAGCGTAAAGATACTCATATTATAAATCTGGCTAAAACTGCTCGTTCTTTATCAGAAGCTTGTGATTTGCTGTTTGATATAGCACGTAGAGGAAGAAAACAATTCCTGATAGTCGGTACGAAATATCAAGCAACTGATTTAGTAGCATCAGCTGCTACAGAAGGTCGATGTCATTATGTAAATAGAAAATGGCTTGGTGGTATGTTAACTAATTGGTCTACTACAGAGACGAGACTTCAGAAGTTCAAGGATTTAAAAAAAGAACAAGATACGGGACGATTCAATCAACTTCCAAAAAAAGAAGCAGCTATGCTCAAGAGACAATTAGACCAATTGCAGAAATATCTAGGTGGGATTAGATATATGACAAGCTTACCCGATATTGCTATAATTACCAATCAACGAGAAGAATCCATTGCTCTTGGGGAATGTAGAACTTTGGGTATTCCGACAATTTGCTTGGTTGATACAGATTGTGATCCAGATCTCGTGGATATCCCAATTCCAGCCAATGATGATGGTATAGCTTCAATCCAATTGATCCTGAACAGATTAACGTCAGCAATTTGCGAAGGAAGGGAATTAAGGTCATTAATAGAAAGTAATAAAAAAAAAATAAAAAAAAGGGGGGGGGAGGACCTGACCTGAGGATTTACTGAGTTGGCTGCTATTCCACCCAAGATCTCGTAAGAGGGAATTTCATTTATTGATTTGGTTGGCTGTTCCAAATTGAAAAATATTCTTAATGGAATACCCTTTTTATTATCTCGTGACATCAAAAATTCTGATGAGAGTGAAATAATTGAGGAATCTCTCATTTGACAAAAATAATTTATTTTCTTCTTCAAGTTCATCTTTACAAGGGGGTAATATGGATATGGATATCGTACGATCTCCTATTAGCACACTGAATCATATCTATGAGATATCCGGTGTGGAGGTGGGTCAACATTTTTATTGGCAAATAGGGGGGTTTCAAGTTCATGGACAGGTACTTATAACTTCTTGGGTTGTAATTGCTGTCTTATTAGGTTCAGCTACCATAGCTGTTCGAGATCCACAAACCATTCCTACCGGTGGTCAAAATTTTGTTGAATATATTCTCGAATTTTTTCGGGACTTGACCAGAACTCAGATTGGGGAGGAAGAATATGGTCCCTGGGTTCCCTTTATTGGAACTATGTTTCTATTTATCTTTGTTTCTAACTGGTCAGGTGCTCTTCTTCCTTGGGGAATTCTAAAATTACCTCAGGGGGAATTAGCCGCACCTACAAATGATATTAATACTACGGTTGCTCTAGCTTTACTTACGTCAGTAGCATATTTCTATGCAGGTCTTACAAAGAAGGGGTTAGGTTATTTTGGTAAATATATTCAACCAACCCCAATACTTTTACCAATTAACATCTTAGAAGATTTTACAAAACCTTTATCACTTAGTTTTCGACTTTTTGGAAATATATTAGCTGACGAATTGGTAGTTGCTGTTCTTGTTTCTCCGGTACCTTTAATAGTTCCTATACCTGTAATGTTCCTGGGATTATTTACGAGCGGTATTCAAGCTCTGATCTTTGCAACTCTAGCTGCAGCTTATATAGGTGAATCCATGGAGGGTCATCATTAAATCACTGTCCAATCAGACAGAAGATTTTCTAAGTATCGTACCAACGCATGACTTGATATGTATGGTAGAAGCAAATCAGATTTCTTAGTAAAAAGAGCTTGGTAACAAGATTTAAGATCAGTTAACTACTTCTGTCCATTAGATCTCCAGATAGAGTGGATCCGATTGGTCCATTTGTATAGAAATATGATAATAGGATCGAACAGGTTCACTAATCGGAGTTGTTTGAGTAAAGAATGTACCGGCGTAGAACGATGAAATTTTTGTTCCCATTAAGGGGAGGATTTTTTCGAACGTGTTTACTTTGTATATAGTTCGTTTCATATATTAATCCATTTATATTGATTATAAGCCTTATAGATTATAAGGATTAATATCACATCTATAGATGTGATATATAATGACTTATAGGCTCTTACGCAGTCTATTCTCTCTCCGTGATAAGAATTCATATGTCCAATAAAATGGAATCTTTATTTTGAATATTATGAAGAATAAATCTTTTTATGATGAAATATTTGCATAAGGGATACCCTATTCGTTGATATTATCACTTTGATATCATCAATAAATATTTTTGTTCTTAGTTGTTCGGAAGAAATCGTTCCATAATTTTACCATTGGTGAACACTCAATAGATGAAACTGTCGTATTATCAACTATTTCCCAACCTTAGTAAGAGGAGATTACCATGGATCCCTTAATTTCTGCTGCTTCCGTTATTGCTGCTGGATTATCTGTAGGGCTTGCTTCCATTGGACCTGGCGTTGGCCAGGGCACTGCTGCGGGCCAAGCTGTAGAAGGTATTGCGAGACAACCAGAAGCAGAAGGTAAAATACGAGGTACCTTACTGCTAAGTTTAGCTTTTATGGAAGCTTTAACTATTTATGGACTAGTCGTGGCCCTAGCGCTTCTATTTGCGAATCCCTTTGTTTAATCCTGAAAAAAAGATCCCTACACCTCGTCATTACATTAGTATTTCTCCAATAATTTACTTGTTCAACTGCAGGAGAGGCTGATCTGAATAATTAGCAAATGAATTATTCTTCCTATAACTATACTTCGGTCGGAAAGATTCATGACGCGTGCGGCAGGGAAGGGAGTGGATAGGGCAAGCAAATTCTTTTTATCCTTATAAAAGACCTGGGACTAAGTTAAGTATCCCAAATATTATTATCCAGAACTAGATAGGATCAAATAAGAAAATAACAAAATTCTGTAGAACATATCCTTATCTATGAGGGGAGAGCGTATGAAAAATGTAATTGATCCTTTCATTTCCTTGATTTATTGGCCTTCCGCTGGGGGTTTCGGATCAAATACCAATATTTTAGAAACAAATATAATAAATTCAAGTGTGGTGCTTAGTGTACTGATCTATTTTGGAAAGGGAGTGTGTGCGAGTTGTATATTCGAATAATATGGCTGGGCCCAACCAGCTGCACTTTGGAGATATAAAAGTGCATAATCTCAACGAATTACTTCCGAATGGGGAATAGCGAAGAACTATAGCATTTCGTAATTGATTGGGAAATGAACTCTTAGTTTATAACAACCAATGAGGGAGGACCACTAGAATGGTTAAAGCTGAACTGTTTGAAGTCTAAGCACAACTAACTGGGTATTCTTTCCACCGCTGTGTCAAGATGAGATGGATTCAAAGGCATAGTTGGAGATTGATCCGATATATAACATTCATATCAATGGAATAATTTTATCTATTTACTGAAAAATAGTCCCAATCTCCCATCCAATTTTAGTTCCAATGCTGAACTGACGACCTAAACAGAAGGGAATTTATTCGATAGAACAAAAAAGAGAAGGCACAAATTAATTGATTGAATGGAACGATTCAATTTTCATGAGGGAAGAAGAGGAGAGAAAAGGGGAAACAAAAACAACACAAAACTTTCTTGATAATTGCAAATCCCTTTTGCTGGAAGAGCCCTTCGGAGATCTCGGTCTTTTATAAATTGATTCTAATCTTCCGTAAACGGAACGGAAAGGGCAAGCTTGGTGTGAAGGGAACGTATATGTTCCTGGGGAATAAAAAAGAACTGAGCAGGAGAGCCGAATGAATCGAAAGATTCGTGTTCGGTTTGGGAAGAGATTATGAATTCGTGAAATTTGTGAATAGATAATCTACTTTCATTAAGTAATCTATTAGATAACCGTAAACAGAAAATATTGGAGACTATTCGGAATTCGGAAGAACTATGTAAAGGAGCTATCGATCAGCTCGAGAAAGCTCGGGCTTGCTTAAGGAACGTGGAAATGATAGCGGACGAAATCCAGGTAAAAGGAAACTCCCAAATAGAACGAGAGAAAGAGGATCTCCTCAATACTGCTTCTGAGAATTTGGAACAATTAGAGGATCCCAAGAATGAGACGATTTACTCCGAACAGCAAAGAGCATTTGACCAGATCCGACAACAAGTTTCTCGCCAAGCTTTACGAAGAGCTATAGGAACTTTGAATAGTCGTTTGAATACTGAGTTACATTTACGTACGATCGATCACAATATTGGCCTGCTTAGAACCATGATGAACACAAATGATTAGTTGTTATAGGTCCTATTTCTCAATAGATAATTAAAAAGGTTAAGGACCTATTTCTGAACAGATAATGAATAAGTGCTAATGGGAAGTATTAGACTCGACGAAATTAGTAGTATTATACGGAAACAGATCGAACAATATAACAACGAAGTAAGAGTTGGTAATCTTGGCACCGTACTTCAAGTAGGAGATGGCATTGCTCGTATTCATGGTCTTGATGAAGTAATGGCAGGGGAATTAGTGGAATTTGGAGATGGTACAGTAGGCATTGCCCTAAATTTGGGATCGGATAATGTTGGAGCTGTATTAATGGGCGATGGCTTGATGATACAAGAAGGTAGTTCCGTGAGAGCAACAGGAAAAATTGCTCAGATACCAGTAAGTGATGCGTATTTGGGTCGTGTTGTAAATGCTCTAGCCCAACCCATTGATGGTAAGGGTAAAATTTCAGCTTCCGAATTTCGACTGATTGAATCTCCCGCTCCAGGTATTATATCAAGACGTTCCGTATATGAACCCCTTCAAACGGGGCTTATTGCTATTGATTCTATGATTCCTATAGGACGTGGTCAGCGAGAATTAATTATTGGGGACAGACAGACCGGCAAGACAGCAGTAGCTACAGATACTATTCTTAATCAAAAGAGTCAAAATGTAATCTGTGTCTATGTAGCAATTGGTCAAAGAGCTTCTTCCGTGGCTCAGGTAGTTAATACATTCCGAGAACGTGGCGCAATGGCATATACCATTGTGGTAGCGGAAACTGCGGATTCTCCCGCTACATTACAATATCTCGCCCCTTATACAGGAGCAACTTTGGCTGAATACTTCATGTATAAAAAACAACACACATCAATCATTTATGATGATCTCTCCAAACAGGCACAAGCTTATCGACAAATGTCTCTTCTATTAAGAAGACCACCTGGCCGAGAAGCTTATCCGGGAGATGTTTTTTATTTGCATTCCCGTCTCTTGGAAAGAGCAGCTAAATTAAGTTCCCAGTTAGGTGAGGGGAGTGTTACTGCTCTACCAATAGTTGAGACTCAAGCTGGAGATGTTTCAGCTTATATTCCCACTAATGTAATTTCCATTACCGATGGACAAATATTTTCATCGGCCGATCTATTCAATGCCGGGATCCGACCTGCTATTAATGTGGGTATTTCCGTCTCTAGAGTAGGATCTGCGGCTCAGATAAAAGCTATGAAAAAGGTAGCTGGAAAGTTGAAATTAGAGTTAGCTCAATTTGCAGAGTTGGAAGCTTTTGCACAATTTGCTTCCGATCTTGATAAAGCTACTCAAGATCAATTGGCGAGGGGTCAACGATTACGTGAGTTGCTCAAACAATCTCAGTCGGCTCCTTTGAAAGTAGAAGAACAAATAGCTACTATTTATACCGGAACAAACGGATACCTGGATATATTCGAAATAGCACAGGTGAGAAAATTTCTCCTTGGGTTACGCTTTTATTTGATAAAAAATAAACCTCAGTTCGGAGAAATTATACGTTCTACTGGTACATTTACAGAAGAAGCGAAAGCCCTTCTGGAAGAGGCTCTTAAGGAACATACTGAACTTTTTTTACTTCAAGAAAAAAAATGAATATTTGATCATTTGGTGGAATTATTCAGAACAGTAAAAAGAACTAAAGAATTTGTTCCATTCCAATCCAATACATTGCACAACAATTTAGAACAATTGAAGAGTATTACGTCCAATAGGATTTGAACCTATACCGAAGGTTTAGAAGACCTCTGTCCTATCCATTAGACGATGGACGCTCTTTTTTTTTTTCTCTTCCCCCCCTTTTTTTTTCTCTTCCCCCCTTTTTTTTCTCTTCCCCTTTTTTTTTCTCTTCCCCTTTTTTTTATTTGAATTCCCTTTGGCATACATTGTCCCGATCTACCTTTTTATTCACACTGAGGTTATAGGATAGGAAAAGAATGGAATCTATTTCGCATTAATTGATTTCGAGTGAATCGTGAAATTACGTTATATACTTAATCACTTTATATCTACCTATTCTATATCTATCTAGATAGATATAGAATAGGTAGATATCTGTTAGCGGGTAGCGGGAATCGAACCCGCATCGTTAGCTTGGAAGGCTAGGGGTTATAGTCGACATTGATTATTCAATGTCTCTAATTCAGAACCGAACATGAGAATTTCATGTCATTCGGCTCCTTCATGGGAGATAGAGAGCGGTATGAGGGAAGAAGCGGAGTATTTATATCAAATCTTTTTGAAAGTAATTGAAAATTCCTTTCTTTCTCCTCTTTTTTTTTTTTTCTAATAAAACCCTAAATTCTTATCGTACCCATGGCATCTACGTCAGTTTATTCTCTTTTTTTAGTGAAGGGCCCAAAATCGTAGAATACTTACTCACTTTCTAGATGATCCTGATAGAAAGATCAATTTGAAAAGTTTCAAATAATCACAAATCTTTCTAGTTACTTCGTTCCCTATTTCTACTGATTCTGATCCCTAGGAGAACAAATTCCACCGAGCTCGAACGAAATGCCGATAACCCAAGTAAACAAAAGTCATAGTTCTATAGCTATTCGGCTTCAACCTGGGGTCCTTTCATCCATAAGTTGAAGGTTTAGTCACGATGAAAAAAGATCTTCCCCATAGATCTGTAATTTATCTAACCTTTCAAACATTCTGTGTCGCTATCTTGGAACCAAAAATGTGTTTATCTTTCTTTCATCATTTCAGACCCAGATTACGAGAAGGTATGCTATTCCTGGGTATTCATAGGGAAGGTTTTGAACCTATCTGGAAATAGAGCTTTAGATGGATCAAAGATCCATGTAAAAGATCCTTCAACTATTCGAGTTGATAATGTAACGAATCACACTTTTACCACTAAACTATACCCGCCACGATCTGATTGTAACATATGGATCGATCTTTTGTCCAACCAATAGGAAGATGAGGAGTTATCAATCAACCTCTATTGAAAGTTTCTATCAATCATTACCTCGTTTTCATCATTACAATGAGCCATCTCCGGAGATGGCTCATTGTAATTATAGATTACCTTTGCGAATTGCTGATAAAACAATAACTAAAGGGCCCGATACAACCATCAGAGTCAGAACAGTGAGCTGCGCAATAACTTCTAGATCCATTTGGTTTTCTTTCACCCTCCATTGACTGAATGTATGAATAAAATGTTGTCGGGATCAATCACTTTTCTTCTATTTTGTCTTCTTCGGACTCCTACCCATTGGTGTAGGTTCGATCAGGAACCTATGGCGTTGAGCAACTGATATATTTACAATAATACATAAAATAGATAGAGAACCCTAAATAGATAGAGAACCCTTCAATATCTAGATAATAAAATTGGATACTGGAGATAAATAAATGGACTAATCCATGTAACGCATTTAATCAAACTGATTGGGGAGGGAATGAAGATATGGCAATAGAATTCCAATTTTTGATAGCTTCTTTTCTTGCTTTTACAGCAGTTTTTCTAGGTATCAAATTAGGTCAAGCACTGTATGACTGATTTTTTCTGCTTTTCTTGGCCTGGCCATCGGCCAGGCCAAGAAAAGCAGAAAAAATCAGTCATACAGAACTATTTTTAACGAAATGAACAATATGATTGACTGGATTGTTCTTTATCCAACTGAATAATTGCAATATTCATTATATTGCCGATACAATCTGTACATACTATGGTATACACCTTTACTCCACCATTCATTTTGTTATACATGTTGTTATACATGAACTCTTCCATCTTGGAGAGATGGCTGAGCGGACCAAAGCGGCGGATTGCTAATCCGTAGTACGGATCATCCGTACCGAGGGTTCGAATCCCTCTCTCTCCGTTCGTCCACTATTGATCCTGAAAACGAATAACCCCGAATCTTTCTACGGAACGGAAAAGACCTATTAACCTAGATACTTTTTTCACTATTCTTTACGTCCGGGATTACGTCCTGGATCGTTCGATAGAAATCCAAAGATAAAAAGAGAAATGAAAAATACCACTACTGCGTAAACGAACAGCTTAAGAGTAAGCATTACGTAATCTCCGGAATCCTGATTATAAGTACAACAGAATAGATCATCAATCTTTGTACCATATATGGATACTTGAATACCAAACAATAGTATTATTGTTACAAATCACGAAATTATTTCTCCGAATCACGTGTGAAAATAAATTTGAAAGAAGATATAATTTTTATCTTTGTTTTCAAAATGGTCTTTTTTCCCTCTTATTTTTTTGGATCAACCAGATATTTATTGAATATTTATGAAAATAAGTCATTGGTGATCGTATCAATACGTGACCCAATAGCCCGATCCGAAGTGAGCGGTGGGATCGGAAGGAATTGATGAAGGTGAGTGGAAAAGTTTTTATCCGGGAGCAGATAAGGTATCTGAATCTGGTATCGTCGGGTGGAGCAAGGATAGAACTTCTGTCACAAAAAAATGGAAAGAGTTATACAAAAATTGGATCAATGACAGCGACCCAAAAACTTGAAAAAGAAAAAAGGGGATACTTTTTATCGAAAACTTACAGCAGCTTGCCAAACAAAGGCTAAGAGAAAAGAGAGAACAGGAATAATTGGCATTACATCGACAATTGGATCAGAAATCGCATAAGCCTCAGGTAATTTTCCAAAAAAGGGATTATTTGAATGAATAAGGGCATCATCTAGAAAAATATTGAACATAACTGGCATTTTGATTCTCCAATAAAAATTAGGGGGGTAAAGCCATAAAAGTCTTTGATTGATCGAATCGATCGAAGCTCTTCGGCAAGTTTGACCGGACTTGGGGTTGGAAGGGATGATTCTTTCATACATACAACATTTTACCCAATCTAATAGAAAATGATCAATGAATGGATATTCTTGTCCCTTTTTCTGTTTCTCCTATTATGTCCAATTCCATCAATAACCTATTTTGTTGAAATATCCACAAAAATTTTTTCCCAATTGAGATCTGATCTAATGAATCTTGGATACTAATGGGTTGACAAAAAATTTGATATAAGTATTCATTAGCATATGAATAGGGAAATAGGATGGGAATGGGGCGTGGCCAAGCGGTAAGGCAGCAGGTTTTGATCCTGTTATTCGGAGGTTCGAATCCTTCCGTCCCAGACTTATTTCATTGGTTCCTGTTTTCCCTTCCTTCGCTCTTCCCTTTTTTCTTTCGTAAAAGATCCAATGGAACTTTTCCTTTTTATCATAATTTAACCATACTTATCAGAAGGGAAGAATGTGAAATAGGGAAGAGATCAAGGGATATATCTGTGGTGCAAGATGGGAATACGGATCAATTTGAGATAAGGTTCAATTTATGAAATTAGCCCATTGGATGTATGCTGGTCCTGCTCATATTGGAACTCTACGAGTAGCTAGTTCATTCAAAAACGTCCATGCCATTATGCATGCTCCTCTAGGAGATGATTATTTTAATGTAATGCGTTCTATGTTAGAACGGGAAAGAAATTTTACTCCTGCAACTGCTAGTATAGTAGATCGTCACGTACTAGCACGTGGATCTCGAAAAAGAGTTGTGGATCATATTATTCGAAAAGATAAGGAGGAAGGTCCCGATCTGATAATATTAACACCTACATGTACCTCTAGTATCTTGCAAGAGGATTTAAAAAACTTTGTGGATAGAGCATCCATAATCTCCGATTGCAACGTCATTTTTGCGGATGTGGATCATTATCAAGTGAATGAAATTCAGGCAGCGGATAGAACTTTGGAACAGGTAGTTCGATATTATTTGGAGAAGTCCCATACATTGGATCAATTCGTAACAGATGCACCTTCTGTAAATATAATTGGGATTCTTACTCTGGGTTTTCATAATCGACATGATTGTCGTGAGTTGAGACGTTTATTAAAAGATCTGGACATCAGAATTAATCAAATAATTCCTGAAGGAGGATCTGTAGAGGATCCGAAAAATTTACCGAAAGCTCGGTTCAATTTAATTCCTTATCGTGAAGTGGGCTTAATGACAGCGATGTATTTGAATAAGGAATTTGGAATGCCTTATGTATCTACAACTCCTATGGGAGCTGTAGATATGGCCGAGTGCATCCGACAGATAAAGAAATCTCTTGAGACCTTGGCGGCTCCTATTTTATCGAGCAAAAGGGTTGATTACGAATCCTATATCGATGGACAAACTCGATTCGTTTCCCAAGCTGCTTGGTTCTCAAGATCTATCGATTGTCAGAATTTTACGGGGAAAGAAACAGTCGTTTTTGGTGATGCAACTCATGCTGCTTCAATCACTAAGATACTTGCTAGAGAGATGGGAATTCGTGTGAGTTGTACAGGTACTTATTGTAAACATGATGCAGAATGGTTCAAAGAGCAAATTAAAGATTTTTGTGATGAGATAATCATCACAGATGATCATGCTGAAGTAGGAGATATTATCTCTCGCGTGGAACCCTCTGCAATATTTGGTACTCAAATGGAACGTCATATTGGTAAACGTCTTGAAATTCCCTGTGGAGTTATTTCCGCCCCAGCTCATATCCAAAATTTTTCCTTGGGATATCGACCCTTCCTGGGTTACGAAGGTACTAATCAAATAGCTGATCTAGTTTATAACTCATTCGCTCTGGGTATGGAGGATCATCTTCTAGATATTTTTTGTGGTCATGATACGAAGGAAATAATGACTAAATCCTTATCCACGGATATTAGTCCAATTTGGGATCCTGAAAGTCGGCAAGAATTGGGTAAAATCCCCCGTTTTGTAAGGGACAAAGTAAAAAGAAATACAGAAAAATTTGCACGACGAAAGGGCATTTTGAACGTTACTGTCGAGGTAATGCACGCAGCTAAAGAAGCATTAAGTTAAGTACCTAATAAATATAAATTAATTGATTACATTGAGTGTATTCTATACAAAAAGAGTGGATCCGATTCGATACCTATTCCTATCATATCATTTGAGTTAATGACTATTCATAATCACGTCTCGAATCATGATTCGAGATCACTCATCTCGATCATGATTCGAGATCAGGGAGGAATCTTAAAAACATCGTCTGAAACGATGCGGTAGTTTACATAATGGGTTTCGTGGATATGGATTATGACATCATTTCATATTCGGATCAAATGCCCTTGGCTCAACATTATTCTTATTTTATTATATACTCTCCAAGTAAATCTCGTTTCCACGTGATTCCATACAAAGATGACGAATATTTGAATCGTTCTATTGTTACAAATAAGCCTAGGATTTTCTATCGATGCGTCTAACATCTCGTCCCAATATAGCGCCAATCCAACAATTAATTTATCTCTTATTCTGGATTGACAATAGTGTATTGTGTCGATATAATTCGTCCATTCACAATAGAAATAGATATCTTAGGTTCATCGTTTATCAGTGATTCTATCCAATCATGATAATTCTGTCGATGGATCATTTATTCATAACCTAGATTACTTTATTCTGGAATGGTGGATCGAAACTCTACATATTCCGATATGAACTGACGAGTGAATTATTTGGTCATTCACGTAGGTTTTTGATCCCTCCCGTTCGTCAATTAGATTGGTAGGATTTACTGGTTCATATTGAGTAACCTCGCATTCCACTTCGATCGTATATATCCTCAATATCTATTCGCAATATGGGTTGCTAACTCAATGGTAGAGTACTCGGCTTTTAAGTGCGACTAAGATCTTTTACACATTTGAATGAAGTAGAAAACTCGTCGATACCATCGGTAAAGTTCGGAAGACTACGACTGATCCTCGAAGTATAATGAACGGAAAAAAAAGCATGTCGTTCCAACATATGATCTTTATTATACCTGATATTATTTCTCGGATACCTGATTGTATTCGATCAGGACCGGATCTGATTTAAGGAATCAAATGGGTGGGAAATGTCTATTATATACCTAGATGGATGTATAATATGCTCATCCTTTCGGATCAAATGTGATAATTGTGAATAGGATTGAATCAATTCGCGGTTAAGTCGAATGAGTCAATGGAGAAAGCTATATGACTTGAATCATAAGTAGACCCAGAGAAACGAGCTTCTGTTCCTCGTTCCAATTAAGCGAGCGAGGAATTCCCTTTACTGATCAGAAGTTAAGAGCAGTTTAGTACCCGATATCGGGAGGTTTTCCCTGAGTAGATCAGGGATTTATACACTCACAATGAGTCCTAAATACTCGAGTACAGATGTGTAAGATAAATAGTGTACTGACCAGGTTTATTAATTCCATGAGTCAGGAGAGCGATTGGTTGCCAGGATAAAAGATTTTCGTTCTTCCTCATGACGAATGAGATCCTTGGGTAGTAAATCTATAGAAGATAGAATATTGATATCCGGATATATCTCTTTTTTCCTATCTTGTTCCGACTAGATCGCACCATGTATTTTATCGGAAATGAAGAGGTTATTCTCATGAACGAGGGCCATAGCTGAGGGTTTAAAATGGATGAGTTCCATAGATGCGGAAAGGAAGATAGCTTTTGGCAACAATGCTTTTTATATCCACTCTTTTTTCAGGAAGATCTTTACGCAATTTCTCATGATCATTATTTGGATGTATCAAGTTCCTCCAGACCGATGGAACATTTAAGTTCCAATGATCAATTAAGTTTCCTAACTGTAAAACGTTTGATTGGTCAAATACGTCAACAAAATCATTCAATTGTTTTATTCGTGAATTGCGATCCAAATCCATTAGCTGATCGCAAGAAGAGTTTCTATTCTGAATCGGTACTAGAAGCACTTACATTGGTCCTGGAAGTTCCGTTCTCTATATGGTCAAAATATTCTGTGGAAGGGATGAATGAATCGAAGAGTTTCCGGTCGATCCATTCAATATTTCCCTTCTTAGAGGATAAATTCCCGCATTCAAATTCTATATTAGATGCACGAATACCCTATTCTATTCATCCGGAAATTTTGGTTCGAACCTTTCGTCGCTGGATCCGAGATGCTCCCTCCTTGCACCCATTACGATCTGTTCTCTATGAATATAGAAATAGTCCAGATAATTTACAAAGATCAATTATTGTCGTCCCAAGAGTAAATACGAGATTCTTCCTGTTCCTGTGGAATTATTATGTCTGTGAATGCGAATCCATTTTATTTTCCCGTCTTAAACGATCCTCTCATTCACGATCGTTGTCTCATGGATCTTTCCCTCAGCGAACTCATTTTCATCGAAAGATAAAACATATTATCATATTTTCTCGTCGAAATTCACTGAAAAGTATCTGGTCGTTGAAGGATCCTAAAATTCACTATGTTAGATATGGCGAAAGACCTATTATAGCTATAAAGGGTGCTCATCTCCTAGTTAAAAAATGTAGATATTATCTTCTAATTTTTCGGCAATTTTATTTCCATCTTTGGTCCGAACCGTATAGGGTCTGTTCTCATCAATTATCCAAGAATTGTTCTTCTTCTCCAGGTTATTTTTTGAGGGTTCGGATGAACCCTATTTTGGTCAGAACCAAAATGCTCGATGAGTTATTCATCGCCGATCTTATTACCGATGAAATTGATCCAATAGTTCCGATTGTACCAATAATTGGATTATTGGCTACAGAAAAATTCTGTGACATATCAGGGCGGCCAATTAGTAAATTGTCTTGGACCAGTCTAACAGATGATGATATCCTCGATCGATTCGATCAAATTTGGAGAAATCTTTTTCATTACTACAGTGGATCCTTTGATCGAGATGGTTTATATCGTATAAAGTATATACTTTCATTATCATGTGCTAAAACTTTAGCCTGTAAACATAAAAGTACGATACGTGTAGTTCGGAAGGAATTAGGTCCAGAACTCTTTAAAAAATCGTTTTCAAAAGAACGAGAATTTTATTCTCTGCGCTTTTCATCAAAAGCGGCGGCCCGTTCGCAGAGAGAACGAATTTGGCATTCAGATATTCCCCAGATAAATCCCCTAGCTAATTCCTGGCAAAAGATACAGGATCTGAAAATAGAAAACTTATTTGACCAATGAAATGCTCTTTGAGTAATTGCCTCGATTCAGAATCATTTTTATTTTTCTATCCGAGAACTAAAATGATTAGGAAATAGATACATTACATGGGGAAAGCCGTGTGCAATGAGAATTGCAAGCACGGTTTGGGGAGAGATTTTTCGCTCTTACTGATACTGAAGGAGCAGATCATCCACTCCATCCGACGAGCTCCGGGTTCGAGTCCCGGGCAACCCGGATCAAATTTCTGATAGGTACCTCTGTGCACTTATTCTGGTTCTGGATCTAATCAAGTTTTTTAAATATTTGTTTCTATTCACAGGGAACGAACTATTGCACTACGGGTTCTCCAGAAAGGTGATAAATAAGTGATATTCCACTCATATCAAATTATTAAGAATTTGGTTCCATAATTGCGTTGCACTTCGTTATAGCGAAAAAAAAAAAAATACTTATTCGATCCTATCTGTTCTCATTCCAATTGATCTTCCATTTCTGGAACCATCAATAAATAATTTGATGGAGTATCTAACCACAGATAGATCTATAGAGTGTGGAATATATCTAAAAAAGATAGAGTCTATCTAAAATACCTCTATATTCTATCCATATAGTATAGATCAGTATCTATCCCGTTGGGATAGATATTGAAATTCCATCCCAGATATTGGTTGACATTGATACATGGATCATATTATACTGTAAAATAACAAGCCTTATGCTTGGGAGCCTCTGATGATTTTATAAACGAAGTTCTGACCATGACCGCAATTATAGAAAGACGCGAAAGCGCAAATTTATGGAGTCGCTTCTGCGACTGGATCACTAGCACTGAAAACCGTCTTTACATTGGATGGTTCGGCGTCTTGATGATCCCTACCCTATTGACCGCAACCTCTGTATTCATTATTGCTTTCATCGCAGCTCCTCCAGTAGATATTGATGGTATTCGTGAACCTGTTTCTGGTTCTCTTCTTTATGGAAACAATATTATCTCCGGTGCCATTATTCCTACCTCTGCAGCTATCGGTTTGCACTTCTATCCCATCTGGGAAGCAGCTTCCGTCGATGAATGGCTATACAACGGGGGTCCTTACGAGCTAATCGTTCTACACTTCCTACTTGGTGTAGCTTGCTATATGGGTCGTGAGTGGGAGCTTAGCTTCCGTCTAGGTATGCGTCCTTGGATTGCTGTTGCATACTCAGCTCCTGTTGCAGCTGCTACTGCCGTTTTCTTGATCTACCCTATTGGTCAAGGAAGCTTCTCTGACGGTATGCCTCTAGGAATCTCTGGTACTTTCAATTTCATGATTGTATTCCAGGCTGAGCACAATATCCTTATGCATCCATTCCACATGTTGGGTGTAGCTGGCGTATTCGGCGGCTCTCTATTCAGTGCTATGCATGGTTCTTTGGTAACTTCCAGTTTGATCAGGGAAACTACTGAGAATCAGTCCGCAAATGCAGGTTACAAATTTGGTCAAGAGGAAGAAACCTACAATATTGTGGCTGCTCACGGTTATTTCGGCCGATTGATCTTCCAATATGCTAGTTTCAACAACTCCCGTTCTTTACATTTCTTCTTAGCTGCTTGGCCCGTAGCAGGTATCTGGTTTACCGCTCTAGGCATAAGCACTATGGCTTTCAACCTAAATGGATTCAATTTCAACCAATCTGTAGTTGACAGTCAAGGCCGTGTAATTAACACTTGGGCTGATATCATTAATCGTGCTAACCTAGGTATGGAAGTTATGCACGAACGTAATGCTCACAACTTTCCTCTGGATCTAGCCGCTGTTGAATCTATTTCAATAGGTGGATAA